AGACCGAGGTAGCAGAGCAGCCAATTGAGAAGGTGAATCAAACCCAACGAAACAAGAGACGCTGCTGAAGAAGGAACAAAGGCAGTGGATGCCACTGAAGCCAATACAACACAGGATCAGCTGATGAAAAAAGAGCGGATCTGCAGGGTCCCAAATGAATTGGCTTATTCGAAAAATGCCTTGTTCTTTGGAAGATCTATCTCGTGTCTGGTACTGCATGGTTCCACTCTGCAAGAACTCCGAATCATTCTCAACGAGTCCATAAGAAGTGATCCCATTTTTTTTGGAGTAGACCTTGCTGTAGAGCCGCGGTTCTGTCGCAGTCACATATCTTTTTTCATATAGGAGCCTTCCTGTAGGGAGACTATCCTCAGAGGCCTCTCCTTTCATGGTTTAGTCTTATGATGAGGAAGAATCGTCTCAAGATGTGTCTATGGAATCAGCTGCTTTTTCCCCTCGTCATGCTGATAGTCGATGAGGCTCTTGAAAAAGTTCCCGGCTAAGTTAAGTTTGCCCTATAAGCAAAACGCCTGCCATGTCTACCCCGCCGAAGGTTTCTTTTGTGCTCTTGTTCCTCAAAGCATATGATTTCCATTCCACTAAATTCCTCTACCCTATCCTTTCAGTCGAGTTACTACGTTCCTTGTAATGGTTTACTTGGACTTCCCTTCCAAAATAATAAGAGTTTATATGTTACCGTGAGTCCCTCATTTTGTATCTATTTAGTCAAGTATCAGCCTCTCCTGTACTGTAGTAGTATCTCTTAGGTCGATATCCAGTAGCTCCAGTAGCAGCAGAGGGAGAAGTTGACCCGGAGCAATTGAATCTTTTGGTTAAACAGCAGATCCAGCTTATGACTAAATTATATATACGATGCTCAGATAATCCAGGTTCAGATCCAGAGAGAGACTGCTTCCGGTATCAGAGCATTCAAGGGGAAGTGGCTTGTTTGGTGGTTCGAATCCACCGAGGGCTATGGCATAAGTTCGAGGAAAAGTGGAGAAAGGGTACTTTGCCAATGACTGAGGGTCCGCTATGTCTTACCGATTCTCCGAAAATGCCCATTAATAAAGCGTTGTTAACCCTTGGAGTCTTGCGTGTGGGTGGACAAATTCAATCATCGTAAGGCGTAAGGGGGAGGCCTTGGTCAATCAAAGTGGTGAGTTGATTTTCCAAGGGAGGGGGAGTGGGAGGTGGGCCCCCTCTGAGCTGATTTTTTCCCGCTTTACTTTAGAGGCAGAAGCGAAGAATAAAGAAAGGGAGCAAGGAATGAAACAAGCGGACGATACACGAGGACGAGATTGGATGGGAGAGCTCTGGGTTCTATTAAATGAATCTCATTTAGTAGGTTATAGGTAATTTTTTGGTCACCTCCTAGAGAACTGATAAGCTCATAGGTTAAGGGATTTGTGTGGTAATCCAAGGGTTTATCGCCAACCTGAAGAGGTGCGGAACCACGCAGGTCCTATCCAAGGTTTCTTCAACCAAACGATGAATAGTTTCTTTGATAGACTCCTTAGAGTTTCTCTCATTCAGTGGCAGAGGCTCGAGAGACCTCGGCCGGCTAGCAAGATCTATCTGTAAAAGGATAGTTTTGCTGGTGCTAGACGGGTTCACTAAGACCAAAAATATCTACTGGAGGAAGATCAATTCAGGGGATAGTCAATACAGAAGTTGCGGTCAATAAGGTAGGAATCATCAAAAGATCAAAGCATCCAATGTAAAGACAGTTTTCAGTGCTGGTTGTCAGCTGCTCGTGGATACCAATTAATTGGCCTTGCTTTCACTCAATAGTCCGAGGGGAAAGCACAGAGATGGGGGATGGCATAAGCGAAGTGAAACTATGAACAGACGACTCGATTCTGGACCTATTATTATATGCAAGAGCGAAGGCTCGAAAGATGTAAAGTGAGCCTAAGCCTGCACTACTAGTAGAGGAAGTCACTCTAGGACCCCAGAGGCAAAGAAAGAAAGTTGACCTATTAGGGCAAATGGCAAGACTCTGAGATTATGCCTTCGGCTACTTCACTCCTATCTTACTGAAAGGGCCAATCCACGACTACCCACTCAGTTGAGAGCTGAAAGAAAGGCTAGCTTGATATGAGACATGATGGAGTCAGCATTGATATCAAATAGGCTTAGGCTTGAAAGCATGTTTCCAGTTCTCGCTCCACCTTTTCGGCTTAGCTTCCTCAGTTCCCCGCCCTAACCTTTTTTAAGAAGAGTTTATAAAAGGAGTTGGTGTTAAAAACCGATAAGAATTCATTCTAAATAGTAGCTACTCATTACACACAAGAAAGAGTGTAGGTTTCAGTTCAGGCTACAGTCTCCTCAACAAAAGAAAGATATCACTCACACTATGCCCTGCTTTCCTCGGGAGTGAGAAGTGAATCAGGGATTTGCCATGGATACGAGTGAAAGGAGGGGTCTGAAAGAGTTCTGCATCAATTTCTTTCTTTTCTTCCTTCTAGCATCTAGAAACCTCTATTATAAGGTAAGGTTCATTCATTCAGTTTCACTCTTAGGCGATTAAAGGATGGTGACCCATAGCTGCCTATATCATACCGGTTGGTGAGCTTCCATCTTCTATAACAGTAGAGGTTGGAATCCCACTTTTTATATCAATATTGGGCGTGGGGAAAAGGAAAGATTACCAAAGACCCCTTGACCTATTCAATTGGACTATTCCCAACAGGTTCAATCCAACTCTTCTCGAAGGGGGTCGTCTTATTCGCTCTTTTCCATTACTAGCTAACTCCAATCATAGGAGTCTCTTGCTGGATTATAGGTCCCTAAAGGCCCTTACAACTCTAGCCAGTACCTATGAGAAAGAACCCTATGTGGGGGAGCTTCTCTAAGCCGATAGTGGGTTCCATATGCTCATCAAGCTAGGTATTGTACCATTGACATGGAATTGTAACATCGGCATGAAAGCTGTACGATTGACATATTTAGCAAGATTGGCATAATACGCTATGAGTAAGTAGGACTCCCAGAGAAATATCTTCCCTATTCTATTGGTCGTTAAGAGGCATTCCACGCTTTGTTACCGGTCGATTGAAGGCAAGTCTGGGGGTGACTACCCGGTCATAGGCTGCTAGCTACTATGAAAGTCATGCAGGCGGGTAAGCGGGTAAAGTGAAAGCCAGCTCTTACCGAATGATAGGTTTAGCCTTCTTTTAGCGACAAGAGTAGTCCCAAACTAAGGAGATTGGCAAACAAATAAGATAGTGGAAGACGACACCCAATCGTTTCCGGATGAAGCCCGCGAAATAACCATAAAGAAGTGAAGGCACCCAAGCCAGTTCTAAGTACGACAAAAGGAATATCAAAAGCAAGAGATCACACAATTCTCCACTCCCCGAGATGTCACTCCATAAGATTACCAAAGACCCCTTGACCGATAGATAGCGATAGAATTGGATGAAACCTGGGGAAAATCCCCAATAGAATCAGTCAACAGTGAAGAAAGAAGGGGATTCCCTTTACCCAGATACTTATTTATTTAGTCTTTAGTAGCCTAATCACACCGAACCGAACGTAAGCCCACATACTTCGATCCTATCACAGGCAAATAAGCGAATACAGAGTCGAAAGCACTTTCATTGAGTTCCCAATCTCGAAATCCTATTTCGTGACAGTAAGGTCAAAACGGAATATCTTGGATATCTCTGGAAGACCATCTTCTGTAATAAAAGACTCGATTGGATCATGGGTGAATTGATAGACCAAAGGGGAATTCATTATTTTAGCCCTGGAGCGAACGAAGACCTCCCCGGATTGTTAGTCCTCTATTTTAATTATGTTGTGAATTACCAGCAGCTATAGTTACAGTTTCAGATTTAGATACCCGCACTCAATACTCATCTAGTGTTAGTAGCAGCCTCCAAAGCAAGAGAGATAGAGGGTCCGAAGGAGGGGGCACCATCTCATCTTTCCTTCGCCTAACGGCTCAAATAAGAAATGAATCTTTCGATAACTGGTAAAGAGCTAAGCTCCTTTTCATGGACCTCCAACATCCTGGGACTATCTATTCGAAAGAGCTAGAGCTTGAAGGAAGACCTCCTTCCCATAATGAGAGTAGAAAGGGGATCAGATCCACCCTAAAGAAGGCATGAACAATAGATAGGGCATCTAGGGAATGGGTTCGCCTCTCAACGCCTACTATGATGAGATAGGCCTTTAGTGAAAATACAGATAGTTAGGAGAAGCTTCAGAGAGATCATACGAATAGGAATACGCCAACAGGAGCCCAACTCACATCGATAGGGTCATTCATAAGCCGAGTTCCTCCAGGTGGAATACAGAGCTCTATACCGCTTTTTGAAGAATGTGGAACCAATATGGTATTTATTCGACCTGGCTAGGGAATAGAATCAACAATCGAATAAGTGATGACTTGACTGATCTTGATGTACTATTTTTCAATCCCTTTCAAGTAGTCCAAAGGTGCAAAGATCCAGGCATGAACATTCCTTCTTCTGTGCACGTTCTTTTTCTGATCTTGATGCTTGACTCATAAGCGATCTTGCTGCCCCTGGTATTTAGTTCTTGTATGCTTGATAGATCACTATATCCGATTGACTGGCCTGGTGTCTGGTGACTTGTTGGGCGATTTTAAAGCTTGGCTTGAGAGAGTGGGATATTCATGTTCTTGTTTTTGCATCTCCGCGACATGATCTTGACGAATACGGGTAGGAAGCGACCTGGGGAACCTCCGAGGCTTTATACCGGGTGAGGAAAAAGCCTGACCTCAAAGCCCGATATTCATGATCCTCCTCAGCTAAGGACAATTGGCCAAAGGGAACTCATTCAAGACTCATTCCTTTAAAGGGCTTCGACGACTGACCGGGCAACTTCCTTACACCTTATTGACGAGACTCGTGCAAACACAAATTAGTCATTGGATGATGCGCCCAAACCCCGTCTTTTTAGCTCATTTAGACGATTTTCCAGTGAACCTTGTGTTATGCTTAACACATGCAATTATAGATTGAGATACTAGGCCAACAGAAGACTTCTCGGGAGCAGCCTCTTTAATAGATGAATAGCACGCGGACCTACCTTCAGGAGTCTCCCTACACGAGGTCTGAAACTAGCAATACAGCTTAGGATTTTCCCCTTTCTATGGTGGAGGAGTTTCATCCACGGCCCACCAGCGTAAATAAAGGAAAATGGGTAGCACCATTCCTATTTGAGTCAAGTTACATCTTATATAGCTATCAACCCGGGTTCCCCTCTGAGACGGACATTCTAATGGGAGTTTCTCCCCCTCCCCTACCAGGGAAAGTTAGCAATTGAGCTCAAATCGTAGATCCGGAATCACGAACTCAACGGGGTTGCTCCAAGGCAAGACAGGAAGCCAAAGAAATGCGCTAGCAGGGTTTCGTGCGATTGATCTATATCCAATTGGCCAATCCGTTGAGATCCGCGGTCGACCTGTTGATCCCAAGATCTGAAGATGAGGTTCGGGGTTAGACAGTAGAGTAGCTAAGGAGAGGCGAAAGCGGGAAGAACTACGTAAGACGGGAGCAGCAAGATCACTCGTTCCGGATCTTTAGCAGCAAGCTGCACCGTGCCCTGAGACTGAGGAGTTGTAGGCTTTCCTTCAGCACCAATAGCGTCATTAGCTCCTAAGCTGCATAGGTCAGGAGAGTGACTCCCCTACCTGCGAGGCCTGGGCTTGTGTGATTCTTCTATTGAAGATAGTCCCTTATGGAGAAAGAGAAAGGCATACCTTGGGATTGGGCTTTTTCTCCGACAAATCCGAACATTCCATCGTACAGTCAATCCGAGGTCTTCGATCAGAGATTCGGTCAGTCACCATTCCCCGTGGGCTATCGTTAGAAAGATAGTGGAAAGGTTTCAGTCAATTAGCTCAATCATAAATGGAAAAAAACCGACGAGTGGGATAGAAAGCAGATTCTCCACCCTGGAAAGAAGTCTGAGGAGTGATTTCCTTGACTTATTCAAGGCTATTCACCTGAAGAGCTGTGGACAAAGAAGCTTCCTCGGGATGAGCTTCTAGCAGACTTCGTGCTTCCAGTCAGCACTCCTGCTTTGGTGATGTGGCTCCAGCTTACAGAGTCAATCCAGCGTAGTGAAGTATTTAAGGACTTCTTCTATGAAGTGCCAGGACACAGATATAGGGTTGGTTTCGGGGCATAGGAAGTGAAGATCTGAGATTGCATTAGACGATCTAAAAGAGCGAAAGGCTTCCTAGTAGGTTCGTGATCTGGTAGTTCTGGCGGAGCTTACCACGGCCGTTATGGCTCTCGCGAAGCACGAGGATTTTCATTAACACGCTCTTGGCTGCCAACAAAGAGCTGAGTGATCGCCTAGTACAACTTGGTGGTGGACTCTAAAAAAGGTGCTCCATGACAGGATGCTGGCTCCAGAGGCGGAGTCTCTCTTGGCTGATGCGGGAAGGCTCTCTGCGGAGCAGGCGTCCCGGTGTCAGAATATAGTTGAAGAGTTGAGGTCCGAAGGAGATTGTTCGTTCGATGTTTCGCTCTTCTCGTGTATCTGTTGTTAGTGTGTTACTCTCTACTGATCAGATGCTGCTTTTTGATGCTTGTTTTGAGAGTATTGCTTTCCATGTTGGTTTTGTTCATGCCCATTCACTCCACACTGGTCGTCGGCGGTTATGGGATGATATTCTGAATCTGATATGAGTCCTTTTATGGTTATTGGATATTTTAATGCAGTTTTTGGGGGCTCATGAAAGGCTCAGTCGGGTGAGCCCAATTCTTGCATCATGTGTTGAGTTTCAGTAGATGATTGATGACTGTCAGTTTTCTACCATTCCTACTTCAGGGAGTTTTTATACTTGGTCTACTTTACGGTCTTCTCATGGACATGTTGAGGCTCGTCTTGATAGAGCTCTTGCTAATCAGGCCTTTCTTTCTCTTTGGAGTACGGTTTTTGGACATGTGGCTACACGCACTTGCTGCGACCATCACCCTCTTTCTATCACTTGTGCCACTTCCACGCCTTCGGGGCCTCGCCCTTTCAGGTTGATGTCGCTTAGCACTTCGCTCAAATCCTTACTCTTTGCTAATCGGCGAACCCTTTAGCTACCCGAATACCCTTCTGTTTGGAATACCCGACTAGACTAGTAGCTAACCTCAAAGTAGCTCTCCTACCAACTTCAAAGGAAGATAAGAGTGCTAAGGAAGAGTTTACTAGCTTTCATATAATAGAGTCTATCTCCTCACACCTTATTGATAATAGATATCTTCTCTTCTTCGATTCCTTAACAAGTAAACTACGAGAATACCCCTTAGCACAAGCTAGAATGAATCCTTTAGTCGATAGCTAGCTGATAAACCTCGATAGCTAGTAAAATGCCTTTCTAGTTTAGCTTTGGACTTACCGATAATATCAAATATCATAAGAGAAGAAATCGTATCGATACCCGGAGAGATCCAGTCACCCAAACCCGAGAAGATGAAGCAGAATTTCCTTTAATAAAGGGACACGGGAAGCGTACCTTATTTTCGTTTTTTGCCGGGTTGCAACTCAATTCTCTTCTGAGGAGCCAACTCGAATGGAAGTTGTCGGATATAGCGGTGGAAGTTACCAACTCGATTTCTATTCCTATTGGTCAATTTCACTTTTACTTTTTTTATCTCGCGGCCAACCGGATCGAACTGCAGCTAGCGATTCCCACGTCTAGGACAGGGACTCTACGCCCCGACCCCTCCTTGCCGAGGTGATAGAGACTTGTCCCCTTCCGCTTTCAAATTCATAACATAAATAGAAGAAGCCTTGAGCTTCCTCGGTCGAGATCCTTTTCTCTCTGTCTTCCCCTCAAGTTTCACTAAAGAAAAAAAGCCACTGGTGATTCCCTTCTTCTTCCATTCACATCAGCTCAACTCTTGGTATGGGCGAAGCTCACATATCTTATTTACTTTTCTCACATAACTAAAACCAGTTATAACAGCCTCAACTTTTTGTTTAGCTTGCCTTTAGTTGTTGTGTATGGCGTAAAGGCTCAAAAAAAGAACTAGTGCTCGGGGTCGGATGCAGCTATTGATTATCGTTCTAAGCCTTCCATTCTTTTTTTCCTCAGTGGAAGGTTTCTGTCTAATTAAGATCTGTTATCCAAGCCTCGGGCTTAATCCGTATAATGGTTATCAACTACTGGCATTGTGGGGTAAGATTTCTTTGACATAGAAGGATGTCCCTCGGAAGGTTTAGTTACGTCCTGTAAGAACTTGCTACAAGCGGGCAACTTACTACCTCTCTGTCTCCTCTTCTTATATAGTTGATGGACTTAGTTTCATCATATAAGAGACGGGTCGGTGGGCAAGTGAGCTGATCTCGCCTTTGTTGATCCGCTTGAAGAGGGTTATCACGACCCTGCTACATCGTTTATTCCCAAGCGATAGAGAATACAAAGCACACAAGGCGCATGATGAACAAGAGTAGCTTCCCGTCCCTTACTCTATTACTTTTCAACTTCATTGATCTGAAAGAAGTGACAGAAGAAAGCTACGGGCATATACCCCCGCCCCGGGGGAACAAATGCCACCTCAACAGCTATATTCTAAATCGTTAAGCCTCGCAACCCTTTCCTTTGTATCGGACCTTTCCCGCTTTCCTTCCTTGGCTAGTTCAAAAGGCTTTTTCCACTTTGCTTTGTTCATACAAGAAGTCATAAAGAAGTGACAATTAAGATTCATAAGACTTCCCGCTCGGAATAACTGGCTTTTCAACTAAAAGGAGGTGGAAGCTATACTAAGACGGAGATGGAAAGGTGGGCACTTAGCTCGGCGTTAGGTAGTTAGGAGCGAAGGTAGTATGAGGCAGAGCCAAGACTAAGAGAGGATGGAACTCTCAAGGCGACATCTGAGATGAGAAGAAACAAAGCGCTAACAACGGATAAGCATGGCATCGACTCATCCCGTCTCGATTACTAGTGAGACGAAATTGACTTAGTCTTGTGAGACCTATCGTAGAAAATTCCCGAGACCATTGATTAGAATGTTCCTGAGGCGGGCAGGCAAGGAGATTACTTAGTGCATTGACTAATTCATTTTTCATCTAGTCATAGTGGTCTACCTTAGCACAAGCTATAATCATTCCTTTGTCTTCTATTCTTCAATTACTCTTACCTTATGTATCGGGTGTGGAAGGGAAGCCAAAGATATTCCTCTCTGCGCTGCTTGGCTCCTTAAGCAGTATCGACTCCCTTGCTTTGTCGCCGGCTAGCTTTCTCCTCTAGGTTAGCTATTAGATTATAGTAAGATAGAGAAGATGGCGGGAATTTATCTCTTCAATATCTCCCGCAAAGAAAGCGAATAGAACTCTTGAAGGCACCTCTCACAATTCGATAGGGCCTTACAGAGTAGAATATAGTAATCAATATAGGTACTCAGAGGATGGGCCGATTGGATTCACTCAATCCAATGCAGATAGAGATAAGAAACTGGCTAACTCGAAGAAGAGATCCATCAGAGGGTTTGACGGAATTGAATCTGCAACTGTCTCGCAAACTCTTCCTTCTTAGGGGTAGACCCTATGGCAACTCCCAATGTCAGGTCCAACTTCGACTGTAGAGGATTACCCATGGACTGAAACTTTCTTTCTAGCTTACTTGATTAGTTGCTTAGCTGGCTTGCTTCTCCTAGCACCAGGCTAACTACTAAAAGGCATGGGCAAAGGGGAATGACTGACTATAGCGCCAGCACTTTCCTTAGAATATCCTTCCACTAGTTTACCCTTACTTCTATCCCAATCTCAGGGGACTTCCTTCTCCTTCGGACCCTTGGTCTTGTCAGAGCCTACCGTACTCCGGCTATTCTATCTGTCTGTGTATCGCGTAGAGCACGTACTATGAATCCTACCTAGTCTTAGGGGCTTGTAGCTTTCAATGGGTTCCTTCTTGCATTGCAGTGAAGTAAGGAAGGATTGATCTCGTCCTTGAGGGAACATTGGCCTAGACTAACCCCCCACAGGAAAGACTCCGTTAACCTTTGTTGAGTGAGGAGGGTTTTCAAGAATCTCTCTTCCGTCTAAGACAGGGAAGTCTAGACTTGCTGCAAGTTGAGCCATAGCCTAGTTCTTCTTTCGTTTACCAACTACCAACCGTCCTTGCGTCTGCTAATAAAATGCTTTCTAATGGGATGCCCTTATAAAATAAAGAAAATGATAATGAAAGAAATGCCTTTCTACTGAGCTGCTTTTCATAGCTAAAGTAGCCAGGTCCTTTTATGCGATCGAACAAATATGGCAAGATTGGCCCGGCTATCAACTACTTTGATTTTAGGCGGGATCCATTGGAATTGTAACTCCGAATGGAAGTGGGTCTGCTAGCTATGATGCTGCTGAAGGAGCCGGGACTAGATAGAGGTCTCGATCTCACTCTATTCAAGGCTCGGATACTATCAAAAGGCTTCTCAACCATAGCCATAGAAGCAATGGTTGGATCAAATAGTTTAGACAGAGGTGGGGATTCCGACACGATCGAGACTCTAACGATTAGGCTCTATTCTATATACGTCAACGTCGAAAGTAGGCAGGATCCAAGCAACACTAAGAAAGCAGCCGCCAATGACCGAAGATCAAAGCGTCAGAAGAGAAAGGAAGGTGTGATTCTAAGATAAGAGGTTGTGCAATACAGATTGTTTGGGTGAGCACTGACCTAAGCCAATTTGATGGGAAAGTTGGTGTACAATGAGGCAAACTCACAGACAGCTCCTAGGCCAGGAAAAAGGCTAGAGGCTAACTCTTATAGATAGAAAGATAGAACGCAGACGAGTATCAAACTCTTAAATACTAGAATTTGTCTCCCGCTAATCTTCATTCGAGTAAAGTCTCTCTTTCTTATTAAAGGAAGCTTAAGATTGGCTGCTTCAGAAATGTTATCTAAATAAGGCGGTATCAATGAATTGAATATGAAAGGGTTGGGACTTCTGAAGGGTACCGCTGCGGGTTCTTCTTTGGCAACGGGTCAAAAGGGGATCTCGTCTGGTTCCACTACATCAAATACCACAGCACCTGACTCAGAGGCAAAAGCCTCCTCCCCCCCTGCTGCGCTTACTGTGCAGCTAGAACGACTAAAGGTTCAGTGCCCGTATCAGCCGTTACGGGTGCAGCTTGCTCAGATGATGGGTCACCTTGAGTAGCTTCTATCTCACTCATAAGGAGTTTCATCCAAGTTAGTTCACATGCAGCAGTTCAGTTGTTCTTTTCTCTTTATGCTCAGTATTCTACTTCTGCGCTTGATCTGGATACAAGGCTTCTTGCTTTTCTAGTCTAGTAGTTACAATTTTATCCCATAAAGACACAGTACCCAGTAGTAGACTTCCTGTCATCAAGTGATCCAGCCCTGTCTGCATCAGTGTAAGCTGTTTTATTCAAATCCCTTTTGCATGAATCCAGCGAAGTGTGCTTTTGGAGTTCCTGTGGGGAAATTTTCGAGTGAATTCTTCGTCGAGTTGGCATTAGTGTTGATCCTCAGAAGACCAAGGTCATCCTTGATATGCCTTCTCCTTACCTTAGAAGCTCTTTTGTTGTTTCCTTTTCACTAAAAAGAAATGGCCTTAACGCGATAGAGACTAACAAGGGAACTTACCAATACTAAAGGCGGATCGATCAGGCTGAAGCTATTGTAGCATCTCAAGCAACTCTTTCTTTTGCACCCACCTACCCTGTACTGCCGAACGTTTGCTACAGTTAGTTTCCTCTAGTTTAACTAATAAACCGATTCAAGTGATTGAAAGACAGGACCCTTTTTCCACAGTTACAGGACCGTTGCGACAGTTGTTGATACCGAGACAGTTTCCCTCAGACATCTCGACCGGGAAGACCTCTTACGAGAGTTGCCTTCTACCGATTGACTGCTTCTATTCCCGTTATGCCCCTATTTAACTGCTTTCCCTATTTGCTTACGGATTTGCTTAACGAATACATCCCTCAGGCTGATTATTCCTTGCTTGACAAAAGAAAGAGAAAGCGAGTCCTTCCTTCTTGTAGGAATAGTGAAGAAGTAAACGTTCTCGTTTGTTGGTTGTTGACTAACGAAGAAAAGCATGGTAGTAAGAAAGATGCACAAAGGAAGAAGGGCCAGGTCTTTAGGGCTTTACAGGGCTATTTATTATTAGTGGTTAGAAGACACCCGTTAACAACTACTTCACAGGTGAGTACCTTTCGAAGATGAAATGAGGGAATAAAGCATTAATAGAGGAGACTATAGTACAAAGAGCAAGCGAAGAGCTACCAGAAGTGCTAGCAGCTGCTAGGAGCAATAAATCATTTTCTTCTTCGACCCCCTTCTTGGATGTGTAGAGGCTAGGAACTTCCTTCTAACCTATCCTAGGGCAGGTGCGATAAAGCTGTCAGCGCTTACTTAGTCTTAGTCCTCGCCTGAAGATCGAAATCCGAAGTCCCTCCCTTTCTGAACGATCTCCCTTTAAAGGATTAGCTTCACCCTGACATCCGTAGATGCCAACCGGAGTGAACCTGCAGAGAGTGGCCCAGTAATCTTCTCCGGAAGATGACCTGATGGAGGAAGACTTGAAGGTTGGTAAGTCAGACCCAGGTTAAAGAAAATGAGCCAAAGTTTCAAGTTCAGTTAGGTAACTTACCTGAGTTGGTGGATTGCAAGATGATCCTGACTTTGCCCAATAGAGTTCATGGCAAAAACCAATCAGAATGAATCTTTGGAAATGGATGTGGTGGATACTCAGTAAGCTTGCCATGAGGTAGTGATGCCAAAAGTGCCAGCCTCGAGGAGGTTATCTGAAGAAGGTTCTTCTCATTATCACTGACGGTCTAACCAAGGAACTATGTATTGGAGCTTACCTGTTCTCCAGGTCTGTTATTAGGATAGGACGGAAGTCGGGGTGGATAACATATGGTGTAGCTTCAGGGCCGCCCGCATAAGCAGTCATGAAAACAAGGAATGCAAACAGGGGAGCGTAAGAAATCGTCTTTCTCGTGGAGACTAACTCAATCGGTTCAGCAAGATAAGGAACAAGAACTCAAGAGCTCTAAGCAAGGTCCTTTAGGATAACTTTGGAAACAAGCAAATATGCAAGCCTAATTGTAGCTATCGACTCGCCCCTTTTTGCACTGGATTAATAAATGAACTGTGTATTGTAGCTACAGCCCGAAAGCAGCGCCCTTTGATAAGGAATAGAACTGTATCAAGGAAGATCTGTCCTTAACAGCGAAACAACAGGAATCCTATTGTGAGTTTGAGACTTTAAAGAAGAAAGGGAAAAGAAAACCCTATCCAATGAATGAAAGCTTACCCCCGATGAGAAAATGTATTACTCGGTGATCAGCTTAAGTATACTAGCCTATTTAGGTACTTACCCTACACGATATGAAAAGACTTCTATTTGAAAACCGAGGCACGGCGCGTAGCAACACTTGCCCCAGTCCGGTCGACTAGTGGACTCGAGTCTTCCTCATCTTAGACTTCAAGACAGGTTTAGAGATCTACTCTATCATAGTTGCTCCACTTGCTATATTCGATTAAAAGAACAGCTGTTTCGGACCTTGAATTCCATCTTTCGTTCCAGGGCGACTTACAAGCAAACAAGAAAACAAGGAAAGATGCAAGCGCTACCGGGCCGACCGTTCTTCCTTTGGACAAATATTCCTTTTTTTCGGTTTAAGCACTTGTTGCCCTATCGGGCCTTAGACTTTATAGCTCTGGTTAGGACTTAAGGAATGGAAGCAGGACCTGGACAATGACTTTAATCGCTCGTCACAACGAGTCCTCTGATTCACCTCCAAAAACTAATTCTATTTATCCGAGATTTGAGTCATTCAAAGAGTTTTTCTGTGTCTCGATTTGTCTCTGTTCATCCACAAGGGAGGACTATAGCACAGGTCTGTCGAGCTCTTGCCCTTTAGGAAAGGTCTAATACCGAGACAGGTTGATCCTATATTTCGTTCTATGATTCAGAGTCTCCTTTCCCTTTAGAGGAGAGTCAGTTCTACATTCTTATTCATAAATAGATTTCCCCAGCTCGGTGATCAATACTTTTGCACTGATAAACAGCTTTGAAGCACTGCCTTTAGATACAAAGCTTAGGCGGAGACGGCGCTAGCAGCACTTGAGAAAGAACCAGCCCTATTGGATGGAGCTACTATATGGTACTATATTATATGGATGGAAGGGATTTCATTACGACAGGCGGACTGCTTTCAAGCGCTTGACTTGAGAAAAGTTCTTTTTTAAAGACTACTTAGGTAGGAGCTGCCCGTAGCAACCGTTGGAAACACAGATTATGAACGAGTCGAGGCGCTATAGCAACACTTGATACTGTTTCCCGACCTCAAAGCAGATTCTTCCTTCCTGAAAGGCTGGAGAAAGTAACCAAAAGCCTGCCTTTTGAGATGATTTGGCATTTATAGAGCAATCTGGAAAGAATTAACTTAAGATAACTGATTTTGTATCCCCTTCCAAAGATGGGTCAAAAGACCATGTTTTGACTACGATTTACACGAAATATCGGATTTGGCACAAAGTCTTGTTTAATGTTTAACACATGTCGATTCAATTCTTGATAGAGTAAGGTAGTTGAATAGAGTGAGGAACGAAGTAGCTCGACCGTTGGTGTAAATTCGGCCACAAAATCGGCTAGAGCTTGCCCCTTTACCTGCTATATTCTCTTATAGCGATCTGACTCTTTGCCTACCGGAAGCAGCCTCTTTCGCGTCATTCTTTCCTAATGCGTGCACGGGGCTTCTAAGAAGCGCCACAGGGCACGAAAGCGATGCGAAAGCGTGAAACAGACCATCCTTCCATCCTCGAAACACCGGTCAGCGGGGTCCCTTTCAAGTGAACGGCGCTGGAAAGGATGCTTCGCTCCTGTAGATTAGTCAGTCGGGTCAATCAGTAGTGGTGGAATTGTCCACACCACAGGAGCAGAATGAGAAACAGCTCAGCCAGCACAGCCCGCCGCACACGAAAGCAGCAAAGGAAGAGCGAGCGCGCTACGTACGCGAACAGCACGCTACGCTAGAACGTTATGTACCACGCAGAGAATGAACGCGAAGGCTCCAGCCCCGATCGGGTTCGCTTGCACTCCCTCGCCTCTGTACCTCTCAGCGCTGCGTTGAGTTTCATTTCCTCTCCTTCCCGCACTCCCTAACATCCGATCTTGGAAGCTTCTACTTCATGGTAGTTCGTTTGCCCAAGTCCATCTGTTTCCCCAGTATGGCAGGGAATATATCAATCACCCTAATATTTTATTTGATTTGAAGCTAGTCTCTTCCACTCCACCCCGAATCAAAAGCATCAAATGCACAAGCATCCGAGCAAGCAAAGGATGTAAGCACTCCAGTCGATGGGAATCAAAAGCTGTAAGGTAATGCGTGAGACTAATTCATTAGCCTTCTTCCAAGGATGACGTCATCTGTCTCTTCCACCTCATCTTCTCTAGATATGGAGATTCCATCCGTCGTTTTAACTGGGTATCCCCCCGCCCATATCTACTCTTCTATCTGGTCTACTTTAAACGGTAAAAGCTACCTTACCTTATTTAGAACTTGTCCAAGCCAGCTTGTATGGTTAAATAAAGCCCAGGCAGTCGGTCCACTCCGGCAGGTAAGGAAGGGAAAGATCAGTCTGTTTTGTTTACCCGAGGAAAACGAAGGCCATCCTCCTTTCGACATGAAGAGATCGCTTCCCTGTCTTGTTATTAGTAGAAAGCTGGCTTACTACTTACTATTAGTGCCATTTCCTCTATCTCTGGTATTGTTCTGGTAGAGAATGTTCTCCTCTACATCGCAACTATGACCAGTTTAGCGCTTTCAGGTTGTTACTAAAGCATCTCGTAAGTCCTCGCTTTCAGAAGAGAGCACTCGGCTAGCCCCAATAGCTTTATTCTATTTGACTCGTATCTTCGAGGGTTTCATCTCGAACTATATCTTTTGACGTTGGCCCAGCCCTGCCCTTTTCTTCGCTTTTCAGCACTTCCTTTCGCTTTAGCTTTGAACTGAGATCCTTCGTAGTGAGTGTACTTAGTAGATCCCCTCCTGTAAGCTACATGAGTGAGATTTTCTCCACTATGCTTTCACCCAGTGTGAAGATCGATCCCTTCCAATTGTCATCTTGCCATTGTCTTCAAATCAGTTGTCAAGTCTGCTGTCAGGATGTTATGTCCAAATGCCATCCTCAAACCATTCTATCTTGCCTTGGGCAGTAGTAGTATCGGTGCGGTATGATGCTAAGGTCACTAGTATTAGCAGGTCCGGGACAAGCAGGCTCGTTATCAACACCACCCTAGAAGTTGATATCGATATCGGAAAGTTATCGACTTATACCAGTGAAATCATACTTGAAAAATGAAGTTCAAGCAAGAAAGTGGTTCAGAAGAGGAACCATACTAGTTCTGATTGGTCACCCTACCCACTACAAATAGATAAAGAGTTAGCCCTATTACGAACGGAGAAAAGGAGTCCTGTCAACCATCTCCTATACTATGCCATTTTTGCTATAAATTAGATCAAAACCTCTAACTTACACTATATTGCACATAGAAATGATATCATACAAAAGTAGGTAGTATTACAGATTACCTAGATGATAAGGGAAGTACTATCACTCGGTCAGGTATGATCCTAAGGTCTATTACTCGGTCCAGGTCCGGTCAGGTCAGTTGGTTCCTTTGAGCAGGAAGATAGCGCCAATAGAGCACCCAGAAGCATCCGTTTAAAGAGAGCTTTTCATTCAGTTTCCCTTCGATCAGAAATATTTGATCGGATATTCCTTATGCTAATTCTTTCTCCCCAGTTTCTTCTCCCAACCGCTTATAGATCAAGAGTCTTAGACTCATTCAATCTGGATAAATGACATGTGAGCTTGTCACATAGCCTTACATAGAGCCTTTGTTTGCTCTATCTCGGGTAGTTCCTTGTTCTGCTCTACTATATGGACCCGGCAGAGGTTCTCGTGGTTCTGGCGTTGAAGGAGAACGGCTGCTTTCTGAGATTACAGATATTGAGATCAAGGATGTTATCTTTAGTATGAATGGGGAAAAGAGCCCAGGCCCTGATGGCTACACAGCCCATTTCTATCAACAGGCCTGGCCCATCGTTGGTGCTGAGGTGATCAAAGCTGTGAAATCTTTCTTCTTCTCGGCCCGCCTTCTTAAGGAGTGCAATTCTACCATCTTGACCCTGGTTCCCAAGATTAGGAATCCATCAAAAAATGTTCGACTACAGACCCATTTCATGCTGCAACGTGATTTACAAATGTAAACCAAAGATAAAGATATTGGCTAACAGGCAACAAGTTGTTCTTGATGGGATTGTGGCAGAGAGTCAAGCGGCCTTTGTCCCTGGTAGATCTATCACTACAAATGTTCTTATGGGGCAAGAGTTGAAACAAGGATACAAGGGGAAACACATATCTCCTAGATGTGCCATCAAAGTTGACTTAAGAAAGGCTTATGATTCTGTGAACTGGGAATTTCTGATGAAGGTTCTCAAGGCCCCATGGCTATGTATGGATCCCTAGCAGGTATATTACTTCTTGAATCTATATAAGGATAAGGATATAATCCCTATTCCATTTTTTTATTTCTTTTTTATCGAGGCTTCTCGCTTCTCTATCTCAGTGAAAGTGGGATCACCGAGGCTCCTAAAAGCAGCCGCGATCTTATAGATCACCAGGCCTTTCTAAAGCGTTGAGTCCCGTGCTCGCTTTTCGAAGAATATGGAGTCCCATCCTTGAGTAGACGCCCGCGCTCTAATCCTTACTACAATGAAAGATCTGCTTCATTGCTATGCCCTTCGACAAAGATCTTACCTAACCCGATCTTCCAATGACTGCATAACAGCCTTAACCGCTGGACTTGTGACCGGACCTGTGGACTTCTGTTATGGCATTTTCACTCTTTAGTCAAGATCGGAGAAAGAGCAACCAATCACTTAAGAGCATGTAAAAAGCCCGTCCTTTCTTGTGGGGTGATCGAGAGATTGATTTTATAGAGGAGTATGGTCATTGAACCCTTTTGATTCGCCAGTAACGGTTCCTTACATCAAGTCAAATAACGGAGATTCTCCAGGACCGGTCGATTTAGCATAAGCATAATCCATTAGAACGAGACGGCTCAAATACGTGTTGTGATTGTTCGTGACTGGACACTCAAAAGGCGTTCAGAAACCCTCGTTATTGAGGGCAATGCCTTCTTTTGTTTCACTACCTAACCAGAGGAGAGGGACAACAACGGCTTTCCGGTTCACCAAAAGGCGCAGGGGGGAGTAGGAACGATGAATACATGAATCCTTTTGGTGATAATGGCACAAGGGCGTTAAGGCTTTATGATGATCTTGCAAGGGGTAGCTAGCGTGCGTGTAGGAAAAGAGACCCCAATCATCCTGTCTCCGAGGCCTAAAGAGTGAGATTCGAATCGGAACACCAATCCATATTGTGATTCAAGGCCCTCGGCAATACAAACTTAGCTGTCTAAGCGAGTGGTTTGAGTCTACAAGAAACCCATATTTCCTCTTTCTGTTTGTTAGAGGACAAAGGCGCCATGCTTTCTATGTTGAGTAGGTCCTGCGCTTCCATTAGTAAGGCAGAAAAGGAAGTAAGGAAGGCTCTGGATAACGAAAATTCTGTCTCGGTAGGACATGCTTTTTTATTACTATGAAATTCATAAATGAAGTAGTTAATGGTGGTGTTATCATTATCCTTTTTGTAGTGACGAGTGGGATTGACTTTCCTTCGACGCAGGAAGCATCGAATTGCATGTGAAAAGCATGATTAGGCTTAGGGAAGGAAGAAGAAAGCTATGAGAAAGATACGTGTAAATAAGAAAGAAATCCATCAAGTTGAATTTCAGACAAAGAAGATACAAAAGACTGGACACAGTTGCTACAAAGAGGAAAGGCACCGATTTCAACCAAATAAGAGTACCATGTTTGCCCAATAAGAAGACTTTCTTCCTAAATCTTCGGAGTACCCGGTAAGACTTTCTCATCCGAGAGTGTTCAAAAACTCTCTGCAATTTAAGAGGCACTAATCGTAGTAGAGCTGAGAATAGGGTGGAACGATTATATGTCGGATAGGCGCCCGCCCCCAAGCCAGTGTCCATCTTCATGAAATGACATTGGTAGACGGGTTGGGACCAGCCTTTTATCCCGGTGAACAATGTTCCACGGGATAAAAGATCGCACATCAGAATCCCAAAATGGAAGACCGACCCCTCTATCAATCTGATTCGCGTTAAAGCTCCCCTGCCCGTCTGCCACGTGGCCGTGGGGTCGCCATCCCACGGCCTACTACGATGAAGCAAGAACTTCTCGTCCACGGACTCACTAAAAAAAGGTAACGATGTAAATGAAGTCTTCTCCTGACCGGGGACATGCAGAAAAGGACAAAGAAATCACTTCATTGCACCTATATTCCGGTCAGAACCGGGGAAAGTGGATCGGAGAGTAGTAAACTCCGGACATCTTTTTCCGAAGAACTCTTCACATGGTCAGTGAAGGTATTCCCGGATATACCTATCCAGAAAAAAAAGAAATGCACATCCCGAGGATAGACAGATTGAAAAGGAAAAGGATGCAATGATAAATACACAGGAGGATCAGACGAAGAATCGCGATCTATGGAAATGAAAGTTTCAACAGAAGGCCAGTTCAAGCCATCTCATTGATGTTCATCACCTGTCACAACTCTCGATAAATGGCCTTATTTTCATATGTGTGTAAGTATGCAAGACCGCTCCTGTAGTTCAAGGCAGGGGCGGGCTGGCTGTTCATGAGGGGGAGGCTCTGTCTCGAAGGCAGGTTAAGTCAAGTGTCAAGTCAGGGTAGTGCATTAAGGAGGTGCAAAATCAATGGGGGCTGGAGCTGCTACTATCGCATCAGCTGGAGCGGCATTAGGCATTGGAAAGGTGCTTAGTTCCGATAGCGATTTTAGGCTTTCAGAGCGGGAGAGGGAAAGCAAGATGATCGACCGGCTACCTTCTCATCGCGGGATAAGGGCTGGGGCGTTAACTAAGTACTAAAGCTGCTGGAGCGGCTGCCTTCGTTGATTCCCCACAATAGGCCTCCCTTACTATACCAGCATGGGCGCTTCCTCGCTACTCTTTTTCCGGCTTAGCTTCAATTGCCCCCAATCTTCATCATTTGTTCAGAGTCGTAACGCTAAGAGGAACCAGAGCGTATTCTTTTCTATGAATGTTCACTTGTCGGAAATCATCTTCAATGGCTTAATTCCTAGTGCGCTGATTCGAGAACAAGCGAGACTGCCACGCTTCCTGCTGCTCTCATTCCTGTTCTGCCTAGGGACTAAGAGGCGGATATTCCCCCCTTCTTAGTCAATGGGGCATCTATATTCATGTGCAGCCTAGTCTCTGTCCGTGGGTATTGATTCATTTCCTAGCAACACCTATTCTGTCCCTCAATCTGATTCTGGGCATATTCTACTAGGGAAATTGGCTTCATTCCTTCCTATTCGATTCCCAAGAGCTGATTCAATCAATAGCAGCTCCTTAGTTCTTATTCTACCGCTTTAGAGTAGCTTTAAGACTAAGCAAGGAAGAACTATTAGAGATAGATTCTTGGCTAGTGAATGCACTCAAATTTTCCCTATACCCCCGAGCGTTCCCGTGGAGGCCCATTGATTCACCTATCTGAAGCTGAAGGAACCACCCCACCTGTAAAAACACTGGACCACTTGAAAAGAGTAAACAGCTCGGTCCCGCTCTGTCAGAGTCTTTGGGAAACCACTTTCTTTCGTTATTGGATGGACCAGCGGGATCGGAATGAATAGATAGATGCGGAATGGGTGGTCTCCAGGGATAAGAAGTGGGGAGGCCGCGAGGTTGGGGTTTCTCTCTAGATAGTGAGTGGTCGAAACCTTTGGATCTAATTCCATATCGACAAGCATATCAACAAGTCGGACCTTTCGCGAAGCCGCGCGAGAAGACCGGGCCCATCTCACTTTGAGGAGAGAACCCTCGTTTCGCTGTAAGAAAGCACTCACAGAGGGTAGCCGAAGGGTGACTGACTGTGTTGAAGGGTATCTCTCTATACTGTGGATGCGCTACCTTCCCCTATTTCTCTATTCAGAAGAAAGCCGCTCTAGAAGAGCTCCTCTATACCCCGCCATAAAATGCGGCGCATAGCGATGGGACGGCTTTCAAAGGTAATAGACGATCAGGATGGTTGACGGAAGCAAACCAGGGACCAAGACCTACTTTACGACAACAGATGCGGATGAAATTCTAACTGCTGCGCTTACGCCTTTTGAGAAGCGGGGTTTCGGACGACTGACACCTATAATAGTTCCTTGTGTATTCTACTACAAGGTTCAAAGCAAAGAAAGGGTGTACTATTGATATGATAATGAATCGATTCCAACCTCTCGGCATTGGAACTTTTCCGTTTAGAGGTAACCCGGAGAGGGTACAAATAAATAACCATACTTTTTCTCTCTAAAAGCGCTATTCAGGCCGTTACTCGTCACCCTGAGGCCTGAGGGTAGGACGATATCTTGGTCCCGTCATATAATAGGCAACCTGGAAAACATTCCAATTGCAGCAGGTTAGGATGCACCGGGCGCCCTACGAAACGCCGGTTTTTGCCTATTTTGCGAGGATCTGTCGGAAGAAAGACTCTTAGCGCGAATCGAGTCCGATTGACTGATCTACGACCACCCTTGCATCGATAAAGCCTTCTTGAATTGAACTACTTCTTTGCAATACTTCACTTCTTTGCTTTCGAGAGAATCCGTGAATGAAGTAAGAAAGGTTCTTAGCCAACCATGCGTCAACTATAAGGGTTAGGCTTCATCGAGCTAGTTACCTCGGTCAAGCATCAGTCACAGGATCAGACTCCACCTTTCCTGCTTGACTTGAAGACTCTATTCTCGAGGTGCCTCTAACCAAGAGCGGAACCTCCCTTTACATATGTCTTTATTGGTTCGAGAGATGCCACCTCAACCCATACATATTAGATTATCAGATTCGTTCTTTGTGTCAGCTTCTGCGAACCCAGTCTCATACTCGGAAAAAAGGCCCGATACTCTCTCTCAGCAGCAACATCCACCACAAGATCCGATGCAACAAAAGCTGTTCCTTCTCCAGATACGGGAGCTTTCTCCGGATTCAGTTGATGATTCTCTTTCAGTTTCATCTCTGTTTGAAAGACCTTTCCGAATTAGTCGGGTAGCATCCCACCTCCAGTCTAATAAGCTTTCCTGTCCTGGCTTGAAGCTTTCAGTGAACTTCTTTCTTACTTGACTGCTTAGCCGAGGAATCTTTCCTTTTCGGTCTCCTACCTGCGTTCCTAAGCTAGCGTCGAGCTCCGTAACCCTATCCTTCTGAGTCGGGCTAGTCCCATACCCACTTTCCTGAAACTATAAGTTACGAAGGGAACCTTTCCTCATAGTCTTCGAAAGCCTTGGATTAACGGATACTTTACATGCACCGGAGCCGGCAACTTTCTCTTTACCTGGTGGTTCCATCCTTTCCGGCATTCCCTCTCCAAGACTGACTTCTTAGTCGAGCTTTTGTCTTTTGTATCACGCGAAACTCTCAGCTGCAAGACCCAAGACAAGAGAAGAAGAATTCTTTGCAGGAAGAACTGATTCGAACAACTAGCGGTACGCATTTCTCCGCTCAAAGGAAAAGACGGGCATGAGATAAGCGACGTGCCTTCATGAACATGAGAAATAGAGAGGGCGAAGTGCTCAACTGAAACGATTAACTTAACTCAAAGATGAAAGGATTCAAAGGAAGTCTTCTAAGCGTAGTCTCATTTAGAGTAGGAGAAGATGAAGACGAGGTTCTTCCACACCTTCTCAGTCCCTGAATTACCAAATCGTTATTTGGCGGTTCGCCCAGAAAAAGAGGACGATCTCGTCTTAATGGCCCTTGCGCGCATGTTGAGTCTTCCGTTTTTGAACGCTGCCATGTGGACCAGTCCTTCGCCTTTCGAAAGGATCACAGGGCTTTTTATAGTACAGTAGTTGGAAGAGGAACTCTAGGCTTTAGGCCGAAGGGAGAGACAAGTGAACCAACTATCCTATTTCACTTAATTCTCTTTCTTTCATTCATCGGTAGCTATCTTTCCTGATTGCAGGCCAATCCCATTAGAATACCATGGCTTAGACAAAGGAAAGCGTGGGACAGCAGCCTTTCTCTAAGGCAAGAATCTGACTTCGAAGCAATCTCTTGGCCTTTACTTTACCTCATCTGAACGGGCCACAGAAGACCAGAGCGAAAGGGGTGGTAACCGCGTGCCGGTCTGAAAGAGACTCACCCAAGCTCAGACCACTAAGAAAGTCGTAACAAGGTAGCCACGGGGGAAGTCGGTGGCTGAATTGAATCAATCTATCACTCCCTATTGTAAAGTGTTGAGGGCTTTAGCGACTGGGTAGAAGGGCAGTTTGATTGAAAGCTTGACTTTCATTTGGAAGGCACTTTCGTATATAAAGAAGTCAAGTAGTGGATCAAGGCTCAAGGTAAGCTTTAGAGCTACCTAGGTTGAAGGTGGCGAATGGGATAACTGCTTCTTTGCTTGCAGATTAGCTTCTCTGTTCCCTAAAGCCTTCTCCTTCCAGCTTCGCTTGATCCTTGCCTGAGAAAGAGTGGCTAACTGGTGCTTTGGCATGGAGATCTGCATTCGGATTCTGCTTACCATACACTAAACTATGGGCTCGTTCAGCAGACTCATCAGCTCTAGCGCTATCTTCTGGCTTTGGAAAAGATCTTGTGAAAGTGCTTCATTCAATGCCTATCAGATCTTGAATCGGTACATGGATCTATTTTCTCTAAGCCTTGTAAAGTAGGATTCACATATGTTGGAAGAAATGCTCAACTATTACGCTATTAATAGCCGGCAATTCAATTCGTAGTCGGACTTGAGAGTCTTTGATTCTTTGTGTACGCGTGGGTGAAATGCCTCTGACCTTTGAGCTAGAGGAGAGCTAGGGCGTCAGTGTACGGATCCAAATCCAAGCTAGGGTTGTGTGATACGGAGTCATTGATCCACGTTGAGAGACTTCGAAGAAGTGCTTATGTTCCTTTTTCTTCCATTCCTCGAAGACAACTAGATATGTCCTGAAACAACATGTTTAGGGCTGCCGTTCATACTTCTATTGACTTTGGACACGTAAAAGCTATTCCCATTTGATGTATGGAAATCATGAGCGTAGGTCCTTTCTCCCAAGATTGGATCAAGGGAACTGAACCGCTATCACGTGTTTTTTCCGCTCCCAGCCTTCAACAATAAGGGGAAGGAACCAACCTTCAAACCCTAAGGGTAAGGGGTTAGGGTTCGTCCTCCTTTCTTGAACATAGTCAGTGGCAGATGTAACCGCCCTTTCTCTTTCGAAAGAGGGTCTTGGTCTGTGTTGGTGGTATCATGAGCTTAGCTAGGCAGAGGGCTGTATGCCGGACCATCGAAAGGGGCGAAAGCGTGGAATAGAGTGAAGTCTTGCCATTTTCTCATTTATCCAATCATCCAGCAGCCAAGATCAGATATCGAGAAAGAAAGCCCAGATCAAGGGTATCTTTTTCTGATGCGGATTCCTATGTTTAATAATTTAGGATTCCTGGAACTCGAAAATAACGTAAAGAAAAGCCAGCTCATACACCAATTAAGAAAAGTCAAAGAAACAAGATTCCTTCCTATTTTGTCTTCCCACCAAAAATACAATAAGAACTTACTAAATAGATTCTATTTCCTATTTCAACACTCCCCCTCAATCAAGCGTCGCTGGAGAATGAAGATCTAGGGCTCCCAGCTTTCCTTCTAGCCAATCCCTGTGCCCAACTCTTGGGTTTTTGAGAAGCTCACCCCCATCGCGATTTGGGAACTCACACAACATCCTTAATCGAATGGCGCCACTGCAAAACTGGAAACCTAGAAAGCCTAATCTCAATGAAGAAAGACTTTCCAGCAAGCGGTTCAAGCACCTCTACTTTCAGGTTCAGGCTCTTCCTTTATTGAAGTTTTTAGGGTAGAGGAGCATGGATTGAATCTTCTTATTAGCCCATGATCCCATCCTTTCTTCTCTTAAGATCTTTCTTGTTAGCGCAAGTCCTTCTTCTTTAATCGGTCGCACCAACCGGGAACTAGGTTGGAATTCAAAGAAAACACATGCGAAAGGCAGCGTGATGACAGTTGATCTTTGGCTTACTGACTAATAGTGGGCACGGAACGGAAATAGAGAAGTTAAGCAAATAACTTAAGACCGCCATTGCGATAGTAGCTACCATCCTTTTTCTAGGGTCTCCTTCTGGTTGAAAGCTGCAACTATAGTATAGGGGGACATAAGCAAGAGCTAGTGGATCACGGCTACCTAGCATCATGGCTACCAGCACCAACAGCATTCGTAATTCCAATAGCTGTTGCGGATCGCGATGCAGTACCTGTTCAATAGCTCACGCCCGGGTTGATATCCGTAACACATCTCATATCCAACTCTTCATGGCGCAACTAGTTGATCCCGCGTGCGCTAATTGACCCAACATTGAAAAAAAGGTCCTTTCGGGAGAGGCTGAGCCAGAGCCATTTCTCCGGGTTGAACTCTAAACGGATGGAGAAAGGCCCTCCGATCTTTACGGCAATGATGGAACTGCATCTCTAACTGCTTGTGCTGCTTCAATCAAACCTTCTCTTTCTGATCTTATGATATATACCCTGCCTAGCTCCCCTGAAAAAAAAAAAGGAACTCCCTTGCTTCGGCGGAAAACAGCCTCAAATTGAGCTTTTACCTCTACAACCGCTGCCCTAACGAGTGGGAAAAGGGGGGTATCTATGTAAATGAAAGGCAGAGATGAGAGCCACAGAAGAGACTTCCGGAGAAAGGTCTTTGCTCTAACCGGCAGCCGCTGACACAAGAGCTGAACAAAGACTATACCAAACGGCGGATCGACAAGAAGATTCCAAAGAATTGAAAAATCGCTACATGAGGCAGACCACCTCAAGGGGAAAACCGAACAGCAAGAAAGCAGGAAGAGAAGCCTAGAGGAAGCGCTAGGAATGAGGCCATTCATTACACCTATCGGAAACCATAGGCTAGGTAAAGGGTCGTTTTCTACTTCGCTGAAAGAGAGACTAATTTGAGCTGATGTCACACTCCGGTACGAAGTACCAAAACCTATCTAGGTGTGTTGATAGGAAGAGACCAGAAAGAGCCATTCAAGAATCTCCAGTTGGAAATTCAGAACATTGAACTGTGCCTTCACCCAACCCACGTGGTCCTTTTTGCAGCCATTACACGGGGTGGCCACTCACGGCATCAGAGACTATTATGCTATGGCGCATTTACTCCAACTCATCAATGCCATTTGAATACAAGGAATTTTCGACTGAGAATGACACCTTATTCGCTCTGCTACAACGAACGAACTAAATGGCAGACCATCGAGGGTGAGTGAACGGCTAGCCAAAGCCTCTCGTTTGGAGAAAGATCGTGGTGGAAATGCGGTTGAAAGCTGAAATGAGACGACAGAACGAGTGAAAGAAGTTACTGAAAGTAAAGCCCCTTTATCAGGGCAACATGGGAGTGCGAACTCGATTCCCCGTACGACACACACAACTATTAAAGCTCTTTCTCAGTCAGGTCCGGCACGCACAGTTAAGTTCAACCTTCCCTGCCACTCGGCTAAGTTCGCTTCTAACGAAGCCCAAACGTGTCTTTCAACGACCAAACGCTCTAATGCTGCTGACTTGAAATCAGACGATGCATCGAAGATGTGTATGAGAAGGAAGAAACTTCGACTATCTTAGTTCGGTACGGAACGCCGAGCCAATTGGAAAGACCTCAACACTCACTTATACCATAGAATCAAACCGAAGGAGAAAGCGTTGGAACGCGGTCTCATAGATCAACCCCTGCTGTAACCAATTATGTGGACGAACCGCGCACCGTAGCTCATAGCTGTGTTCCGAACCCTGTATTTGAACGAAGTGAAGTGGAAAATCTCCATCGAAAACGCGAGCAGGGATGGCTGCGAAGCTTGACTTGTAAGAGCGATGTGCTTGCTTCATTCGAAAGAAGCACGAGATAAGAGCTTTAGGTGTAGACCAAAACTGTTGTTAATTCTCAGCAATTGATAGTCTTCAAGCTAAATCGAACCTCGCAAGACGAGATTCGGCGCAAGAATCAAAGCATTTCCTTTGGGAAAGATCAGACCTAGAAATTAAGGAAGCTTTGCTCCCGACCGACGCTTAGTCAGCTAAGCAAAGCAAGCTCCCGGGCCTGGCACGTCAGCCTCAGGCGTGTGATCTTCTCTCTTTGCCCTTCCCGCAACTCGACTCTTCATTCTTGTTTCGCTGTGAATGGTATAGCTCTTGTGGCTAGCTCTTGGTCCTTTAGTAAGGGAATGGGTTAAGGAAGCGAGTCACCCTCGGAGAGGAAGAAGAAGCCCTTTCTCTCTTGTTTAGCCAAATCCGCTTGGGCGTAGACGGTTGGTTTTGCTGCTGATCCTTTCCCCGTGTTTTAACCCTGAAATATAACAAAAGGCGGGGACTCCTGATTCCAATCTATTGAGGAGCTTAGAGGGCAAGCGTTGGCTAAATACCAACAACTCCTTATCACAGCGGAGAGGGAAATCGGCATCATATCCCAATGGGAACTAAGAAGAGTGGGCCAAAAAGCAAATCCTCTCTTTTATATATAACCTATGTATGGGTGGACAAGGCTTGGCAAGTAAGCGCGAAATGGACTCTCTTTTCAAGGGGCGAAGAGCAAAGAGACCATTCTCTTATCTTATAAAGTAAATGATTCCCGATGCCGGGCTACTATTGGTTTTTGAATAATGGACATCTGAGACTCTTCTCTTGGCGCCTAAGAGATGTGGGAGAAAAGGAAGAACTGGACCAAGCTCAAGCCATCCACTGTTGAGAAGTAACTAGCCAGGCTACCATTTCATTTCCTTCTAAGGGCTCGGCTACTATGCGGTTAGTTGGTGCTAGATTGCTCTGTGGAATAGGAGTAGAAGTTGAACGGTTAGCTCTTCTTTCCATTAGTAATCTGGGCTTCTGGAGGAGGAGCTAGAGAAAGGGTCCCTTGCTCAGTAGTTTCGAGGTCGTCTAAGACCAGACTTGAAAGAAATTATCAACAGCTAAGGCATCCATCCAATACAGATAGAGCGTCATATACAATGACTCTATCCTTTGGAAACCACCTATTCCTCTCTGAGACTACCTTCACTAGGGTCAAGATTCATGGTATTCTAAGGGCCCTTTGATGGAGCAAGGGATTGCTTTCGTCTCTTTCCTTCTGGGCCAGGAATGGAAGTTGTCGTTAAGCTTCTTTGGATCAATCGATAGTGTGCTTATCGCTCTACTTCGCTTGATTCTCATGCCTGTGGACTCGTCGCTCAGCTTTAGGCCTTATTAGCTTCATTTCTGAAGTGAAGTGAGCATGAAGTCCGAATTGAATAGATACTGAGAAAGCGTCTTTCGTGATGAAAGTAGCAAGTTCGGATTCAGGATTTCTCAAGAAAGAAGCAAAGCGCAGCCGGAGCTTCATCTATTATAAGAGGCGTAGGGTAGGCTCTTTGGATAGATTGACTGGCTTAAGCCGATGAACCAGCTTCTACCACTGACGAGCTAATTCGGAGTATGCCTAACTAGAGGAAGAAAAGAACCTTCTCTTGGCTCGGCATCTTTTGAAAGGGAATCCCATATCTGGTAAGGGCGAGTCGGCTACTCGAAGCGGAGAAGCAAGAGCTCACTCGACCCATAGGAATAGGGAGGAAGTTTCATTCCAAACAGCTCTTAGTTTGAGCTAGGAGATGGGACAATACGCTCTTAGACCAGGAGTTTCAAACTGAGATTTGACTTTTTCTAGTAGGTTTACCAGATCGAAAGAATCCTGTAGCAAACGGGATTGATTCCACTTCCTTGCTGTTAAGTACGTCCCTCTTATCTCTTGCCGATTCCGAACTCCAGGAGGAGAGTTGCTCAGCCGACTAAAGCTAAAAGCAGAGTTGGAGCTTGGCAATGCAGTTGATCTTCTTGCAGCTGAGAGAGATGCAGGCATTGAATGAAGCTGATTCCCCCGTATTGGACAGAAAGAACCTTCTATAATGAAGAGTAGGATGTGAGGGAAAGCCCTCTAGTCGAGTAAGAGAACTGAAAGTTTCAAGCCAGTAAAGTCCGTTAGTGGGGGAGTTAACCCGGAGATTCGTCAATCAATTCTTTCTTCTGAAAACAACTAAAAAGAGCAGGAGCAGGGCTTGTCCGGGGCAAGGGATGCAGGTATGTCATAAAGATGAAGCTTTCAAGCGGGGGCTGTGAAACTCAATTTCCATCATAAAAAAAGACAAGGAAATCAACTTCACTAGATGGTGAGCTACCTGATTCTTTCTTTCACTCTACAGGTGAGTCTTGCCCAGGGTACAATGCTTTACGGGGAACCGGGTTCTCCATCTATAAGCCTCGGAATAATGGCAGTTAGTTGCTCTCAATGACGAAGTCTCGAAAACAGATTCCCAATTCAATCTCTCGAATAAGAGTTTCAGCGGGTAAGACTCCTGCCTGGAGTCACTAAAGAGAGAGTTGCTTACTCGCCAGACTACCGGTGCAGGAGAGTTGACAAGATGCCTGACTTGGAGTTGAACCTACCATTATCTAGAGGAGGTGCGGAGAGAACTGACCGATATGGATGGGGAAATCAAGAAGCCAGCACTAGAACGAGTTCAGCCGCTTTACCATCGGGATAGTCTTCGGCTGACGACTTCATTTACGAGGAATTAACGGAAGAAGCGGATCGCAACTCTTTAACAGGAGCCTGTTCTAGTCTTGCCTCGAAGCCGTAGAGATAGGTCGTCGGCTTATTCCATCGACATGCCTAGGTCATTCTCTCGATCAGTTTGGTTTTGAAAGAGATGGGTAGGCAGGGGTGGGAATTGGTTAGTACAGTAGTGGTCTTTTTCTTCTCCCTGAAAATCATCCCTGGTCGGAGAAAGACTATCTACAAGCGGATAGGAGTACTTTGCAAGTGCACCAATGTCCCAGAGGAAGGAAGATATGAGTTAGGGCAGGTGAGGCTGTTCTGATTGATCCTAATCATGCGAAGCCCACAGAGCGGTATTAAATTTATGAAACCACAAGGAACAGGATTGATTTTCCAAGTTAGGCTGCTGCTCTTACTTTCTCTCGAACCCTAGTAATAGATTTTATTTTGATCAAATTCATTCACTTATATGAAATATATAAGTGCTTTTGGCAGTGAGTGGAAAGTGTTAGGAAGAATAGTCAAACTTCTGCTAGCTAGGGGATTCATCTCTATCAATTCCTTAAATATCCAAGGGATGCGACCTCATTGCTGTGAGCCTAGTAGAAATGGTGACTATCGGATCGGGTATTCAAACAATGGGTGTCGGCGCTGCTACAATTTATAAGGAGCGAAGCGGTCTTACTTCCCCGCTTAGATGAGCTTTTCCTTTCCCGTCTCGATCAGTTCCTGGTCCTAGCGATCTGTGGACGTACCCCTATAACAAATATCTGATAGAGCCGGAATACTCAAAAAAGTCCCTCTTCGCCATTTGAGTTATATCCCTTAGGTTTACTTTACATTGTTGGAAAAGAGGTAAGAGCTACTTTTGAGATCATTTCAATCTCTTCTACCCGCAGACTTGAATGAAATACCCAAAGCTGTTTCGGAGAAGAAATGACTAAATTGCCTTATCTTCTTTAGTGTCTGCGTTGGTACCTTTGCCCTTAGCCTTTGCTTCCTTCGTCTCATTTCCATTCTTCACGTTGACAATCCCTCTCACCTTTTCGAATATTGCGAACATCTCCTTCTCTCTTCGATGCCATCTTCGTATATTCGACTATTGATCGGACTCTAGAGCATCGGAGTCATTCTTCCGTCCTAGGAGATTTGATTCTTCCATTCTAGCATCAATAGCTTCTGATTTAATAGCTGCAGATTCCTTCGCCTTCTACCCTATGAGAAAAGAGAACTGCGGATTCGATTGCAAACATACTAGCGAATTCTTTCAAAATGTGAAATGCTGCTCTTTCTTAAGGCTATGTCCTCCTAAGGATCCACCACAATAACAATATAGGAAAAAGAATAAGAAGGATGTGTCTCAGGTGCGGAGACCTTTTTAGAAGGTGGACCAGCAGAGTAAGATGCAACCGGGCAAACGGCAAAAAGAAAAAGAAAGCTTTTTAGCGTCGCCGGGCTACGGTTTTACTGCCGGTGGAGAGAAGGTCTCCAGCAGGGAACGATTCTAATTATCGATCTTACTCAATGCATGAGAGTAATCTTTTTCATGGATTTTGACAAGGGCGAACTCCACTTTGTCGAGATGGGTTCTTACCAACCCAGCGATTTATAGAGAAAGCATATTTAGAGTTCTCACTGCGCCCCACGAGGATGAGGATTCTCCCATGTGAGCTGATGATTCAGTGTCCTCCTGTATAGAATCTTTCTCTCTTTTTCGTGCAGACTTGCACTTTTGAGCATAGCTTTCTTCTATTATATTTTCTTGCAGATTCAGATTCAAATCTGGCTCCAAGCCAAGAGGGACTGAGTAGCCAAACAAACTTAAGGAAAAGAGAGGATAAAAGCGAAGGCGGGTAAAACGAGGATAAATAATAAAGAAAGCATAGATGTAAATAAAGAGTCCGCACCCGACGAAGTGACTTCTCGGGCTGCCTACGTACCTCCCCCGCCAAGCCGCCCCTTACAGTTCTCCTTACTTCATACCTCTTCCTGTTCTTGACAGGCTAGTGACTCCACTGCTACCCACCCGGAGTCGACTATTGATCTGTCGCCCGAGCTCGTTGGCCTTTCGTCCTTGCCTGAGGTACGTTGTTTTTTATTTGTGACACCCATATGCTTTGTGTCTGACTCAGCATAGTGCTTTTCTTGCCATTGTTCATTCTTCTTTGAAGCCGCAAAATGATAGTGAGGTCTTCGAGCCTCAGTAGCAGCAGGCCCATATCTGATGAATTTCCAGTCTTGCAGAAGACGTCGTTCATTCTGAAAACCCGCTTCTGAGCTTCATCTCAATTCTGCTGTGGACGCCCCCACATGTCAATTCCCACTCGCCGCCAATCAAGTTTAGCTGCCGGCCAAGAGGTCAAAGCTAGTGGTGCTAGTAGGAGGTCGAAAGGAGTAGTCTTGCTGTGTCCATCAGGTTTGTTCAAGTGCTTTCCGGCAGGAAGATCTTGGGCTTCACTTTGATTCGTACTGACTCCACTTATTCGCTAACAAACTGTATCACGTCTCGTTCTCAAGCGCTTATTCGATCAGAGACTTCGACCCCTTTACTTGACACTTCCACTTCCAAAAAACGTATGGAATCCACTTCTCTCACCCGTCTCCATTCATGACTCGTTCGTACCGGTGTTCTAAGTTCTACTCCTCCTTCGTAGATGATCGATCTATCGCTGCCCCTAGCAGCCCCTTCTCTTTCCACCCCCTGGAACCTCTGAAACCTAGATCTTTGTAAAGAAAAATGCTAGTTTTTAACCCCAGTTGGGGTATCCCCCGTTAGGGGTCCTAAAAAAGCGATTCTGCCCACGAAAATGTCCTTTGAGACAGGATCCTTTGTTGACCATCGACCGGTTGCCACAAGATCAGAAGATCCGGAGTTTTCCTCTCCCATGGCTGATTGGTGCACCTATTGACTCTTCCTTCAGCCGATTGAACGGCTGTTCCTTCTCTTCGGAGGTCAGGAGGCTCAAAAGAGATTCCTTTTCAAACAACAGCCTGTGGGACAACAAAAAGTCCTTTCTTTTGCTTCCGATCCTTAGCTGCACATCATTCGTTCTTGATTCAGGCTAGGAGAGTAGTTATCCCTCAGAAATAGGCCGTGCCGTTCCGAGCGTATCAAACTCCGCCCTTCTCTTCCGTGTTATACCATGAATCCTGCCTTCTGCCACGAACCATGCCTTTGGTCTATCCATCTGGCTCTATCCATACCGAATCTTCCGTAACTTGACGGATCAAGAACAAGAGTAAACAAAAGAGAAAACAAGTAAGGGGATTACTCTTAATGTCTCCTATCTTACTTGCTTACTTGCTCTAACTCGATAGAAGGAAAAAGAGAATGAATCGGAAGAGAGTTCCTCCGCTCTGGACTGGAATGAGTCTGAGAATAAGGTCTTCGCCGCACTAGCCTACGGGTTCTTCCCACTAGCGCCTATCCAATATCCGATTCAACTTGAGCTTGGATTGCTGCTTTTCCTCTCTCTGTATTCTGTATAAAGTCAGTCCCAGTGTTGGGCAGAGCTCAAAGGACCCTTTCGCTTCTCTCCTTCGGACCCTCGCTCTTTCATTCCGGTAGGAAAGCCAATGTCTTTCTTTCTGAGTTCGAATTATATGTCTTAAGCATAGTGCACCAAAGAAGATAAGATCCTGTACTACCCGGTAGGTATAACATACCATTAGAAGGGTGATAAAAAGGGTTCATTTGTGCTGAAGAAGCGAGCTTTGATGCTTTTTCTCCTGCCCGCTGGAAATGGAACACACTAATACGGAAGGAAGGCCTTAACTCTTCTTTACCACTACGGAATATGGAAGAGACCAGCGGCGAAATAAAGGTTGTAATAGAAGCTATATTCATCATGCCCCTCGACTAGTCTCTAGTAGCGTGGTGTGAGGAGAAGGTGGACTAACTCACCATCTTAGGTTAGATAGGATTCTTCCTTTGCTCCGAAAGAGCTAATGCATAAATAAATAGATCGTGCTTGGTGCCCAGAGGCGGGAGCAGAAGAAAAGAAACTGAGAGCTGGAAAGAAAGAGCAAGATCAGGATCACTAGATTGGTAGTCTCAAACCAATGCCTTGGATTTCAGCTTCCTTGGTGAGGGGCCCTGTAGGATGTCCTCCTTTGATGGCTAGCTCTCTCCTCGTGCAAGCCTTCTATTATATTATATTAGCAGTTCAAGCAGTCGAATGGTGCCTAATTTGCTATTCCTTCTTTTCTTCCATGAGGAAGCGGAGAGGTAGCGTGTAGGTTTGACTAATGCAACTAGTCGGCCTTCAGGTAATCAATTCTCGTGTAAGAACCCCTAGTGGCCCGGTTCGTCTGTGTCTTAGTCGTGGAAGGAGAGGTAAAAAGCCCCTAAAGGGGTACAGTCATCGTATAGAGATATAAGAATTTCTTCTTTTATCCTCGCCTCCCCCACTGGAAAATCCTATGCATGTCGGGTAGTCTCTAACTGGAGTTCAATACTTCCCTATTGACGCTTAACCAAATTGGTTGGTGAGTCTAGAATACTCCATTTCTATTTGGCTTTAAGAACAAGGCTACTTATTAGACGTACAGTCAAGTTCAAGCCTCATAAGAATTTAGTTACGAGATTAATATTGTGGTCCGGCCCACGGGTAGTCGTGGAATACAGAATGAAATATTCCACTGAGGAAAAAAAAATGAATTTCATCTGAAATAGACATGCAAACTTTTAAAAGATTATTAAATGAATTAGTGACATTAGATATCTTTGCTCTAAGTCGAATGTTCAAAAATCTAAAGATTGATGATAATGATGAATCTTCGTCGTCTACAAGTAATCCCACCTCTTATGTTTATGGTGAAAGTAGTTCAGGTATCTTAAGCTGTTTGAAACCTTCTTCTTGGAGTGTACCTTTTAGTATGCAACTACGAGCTCCTTTTATAGAGTACCCTCATCATTTGTTGGAATCAACATTACAGTCGTATGACATTCGTATGGGTTTCGGTTTTCGCTTTCTTCCTGGTCAGACTGAGTTCTTAATGCAAGAATTGCAATTACCTGAATCCTTTGAAAGGTTGTCTTTTTTGAGTCATTCTCTTAGTAGTTCTTATAATTTCAGCAGTATTTCACTCGAGTCGTTGTTACCTTATAGCAGTTCGGGAGTAGGTTTGCGTGGTTTGGTCACCGATAATATTAATAAAATATTGGTTGAAGTAATAACTCATTATGACGGAACTTATGGGCGTTTCTTGGTTTTGGTCTGCTTGGGCATTGGTAGTACAGTCTGGTACAATTATGCGCCAGGCACTAGTGATCGTGCCCCCGATTCCAACGTGTTCACTCCTTTGGAGTCGTATGAACCTTATTTTGCTTCGAATTATTATTCGCCTTTCTTTCGTAAGCTTGATTTTGTTGAAACTCACGACGTGACAGCATTGGTTGATTCTATCTTGGGTAATGAGGAACCTTTTAAGGATATAAGAATCCCTGCTAGCGGCCCCGTGCTTAAGTCTGTAGGTTTAGGTTTGATGGTTACCCTCTTTCTTGCTTTCGGTATTCTTCCTAAGAATAATCTAAATAGTTGTGGTTGAAGTCAAAGAAAGGTGGGATGCCGGCTTGGATCTTGTATTGAGATACCTACACGACTTTCTTTCCTCTCTCAGACCTCTTGCACCCCGCAATAAAAAAGGAAAGAGCCTCGTTTGCTAAGCGGGTCAGAGAAGGCTCTGTGGATTTTAGTCCAATCAGTCTGCGGATAAATGGACGAGGAAGTAGTTGAAATCGGTGGTTTACGCATGTCCTCCCAACCCGTCAAACCAGGGAATAGGAATCCGTGTGGAGAACTGGAAACTAGGGGATGAATTCGACGAATCGGGTCGATCAACCAAATGATAACTCTCTCTTCTATGAGATTCCGATCTACCGAACAACAAGAAGTCGGGTGCTGGGCTTGTCGAACACAGCTTCAACATCCGCTGCTCCTGGGGCAACAGTAATGATTGATTTTTCGATACTGATTGAAAGAGTGGCACGAAATCTTAGCATGTTTGGTACCCCAACTCTTGAACAGGCTGCATATTTTACCCCGTGGTGGTCGGGAATGCCTTCAATCCGAATGTCTTGCTTCGATCATTTACGGGTCAGGACTTTCGGGTGCTTTTGGCTTCTCCCCTGGTGATGGTGGGGACGCATACTTTGAAGCAGATGAGTCGGATCCAGTTCATTTACTAGATCAAGCGCTTGGAAGGGATCTTGAGCTGCGTAACTACTTGCCCAGCTCAAACTACTAGTCTTTGAAAAGAATCAATGCACGTAGACTTTGGAAAGACTGGTCCTATTGAGTGAGCTACGATAACTCTTGACTTGACCTTCCCTCGCTGAAAGCTATGAAGAAGCCCTTGTGGCTGGTTTCAGGGCATGCTCTGACTTAGAAGAGAAATTAGTAAGTATCACCCGTGTAATAGACCAAAATAGAGCAAACAAGGGATCTATGTAAGGCTAAATAGAAGAGAGAGAAGCTCAAGCTAAAGGAAGAGTTGAAGTTTACCGATCAGCTGGGAAAATGAAGCGAAGAAAAATAGACGATACTCTTGGTTGGGAGCATCTACTGGTGCGCGGGAATTAGCATATGAAATACCTCTTCTTTGTTTGCTCGAAGGGAAGCTCGAAATCAATCTGTCTGTGGTAGGAGGCTGCAGGGCAGATGCAACTCCAGGCTTCGGAATCTTAGTAGTCACGGCTCGGGAACGGCTTTTCGCCTCAACTAGAGAGGATAGCGGCTAGCTTCTACTAAACTGAATCGATAAAAGAAACTCTATCGACGACGGGCGTGTTCTCTTGAGACTATTCCAAAAGACTAAGAATAAGATAAGTAAGGGGAAAGACTCGATCGAAGTCAACCAGAATGGGAAGCCTCTCTGGCGCCCGCATAGACATCTGACTTCGCTGCTAAAGGAGTGGCTAGGCGGGGAAGAGATACTTGATTGATGATCTCCATAGATGGCAGCATGCCAGAAGCGGCAGAAAGAGAAAGGGCTGACAGGACAAATACTCTGATATATGATGGGATAGGTGCCCTCGTACGAACTAGTCCGCCTGTCGTTGATTAGGAAAAAGCTTAGCAGCATGGGGCCTTGGCATAAAAGGCTGCTAGCCAAAGAAGATAGGTCAACTACTGAATTCCCCCTCCGGTCCATAAAAGCTGGAACTCTTTCCTAGAACAATCGATCAAGCGGGGAAGGGCTCATAAACAACCGACATCGAAACGAGGGAGCGGAGATGACTAGAATTTCGCTTGGGCTACTTCAGTCAGTGGAAGAAGATGGAAGCTACCTCGGGAACCCCACCCAAAGCAGAACATTGACTTGGGGCTTTACCAAGCAGCAGCAGGCAAGAAGGAAGCTGGCAAATCGGAAAGTCCACTCTTTCTTAGCACAGGCTTCGGCCGGAATCGATAGCATGAAGAGCTCCAATGAGTTGGTCAGTTGATTAGACTGGAAAGCCAATTGATGAAAGATCTGACCTCGCTGGAACTACTAGTAATGATTGTACAACCGAGAATGATTCTGTTTTCCTCAAACACAATCAACCAAGCTTTCTGGTCCTGCCATTCCACCAGACGTTCCTGCGGTTCCAGTACGTAACTCTCCTACACATACATACCCAATCCCAAGGAAGAAATGCCGGCTCAAACACAATTGGATTTCTTTCCTTTCTTGATCTACGTTAATCGACGTACAAAGCCAATCGAAGATCAGATCAGTGGCTCAGTAGCCTTCCTGCTAGGCGATCCGCCAGATCCTTGAAAAATGGGTGTTATAGACATCCGCTCACCGAGGAAGACCAACCCCATGCTAAGGAAAGCAGTGGAGAAAGGAAGCAAGCAAGAAGCGCCCTCAACTACTGATTACCAATAGAAAAGAGACCATAGATAGCAGATTCCAATCGATGCAAGTCAGATAAAGACTTTTTCACACTAGGGTCGATTGACCTGCTTCGGAATCTTAGTATTCATGGCTTTCGCCTCAACCAGGGTTCTTAGAGGCTAGCTCTAAGTGCAATTGCTTTACCGAAGGTCACATCAACGAAGGAAACTCTTAGAAGCAATCAACAGAAATACGTAGGGAGATCGCTATCAGAAAGGCAGGACTAGATGGCATTCCTAACTCTTACTTTCTAGTTCAACCCTTAGAGTGTGAAAGGAAAGGGCAGAAGGTCTATCTCACTATTTCTAACCACTAGCTCCTAATATAGTAATAGTAGAGTGTTCTATCTTCTCTTGGCCTGTGCTCCCGAAAGGGTATGATCAGGTATGAGGAAGTAGATTCAGAACAAAGATCCTATAAGCATCTTCTTGCCTGTAGGTTCATCTTGGATTGGTGAAGGTGAGGTCCGTAGACTTTTGGGTGCACTCAGTAGCTCAGTTCAATCGACAAATCACTCCACTTATGTCTGGGATGACCCGGGAGGTTGATGACATGGCTCCAAGCCTCACTCTATCAACATATTTATTAGCGCTCTTAATACAAAATTCCAGTGACTAGAATCATTCCAAAGAAAGAAGTCAGAGCATTGCGAAAGGGGACATCTTGACGAGCTCAGCAGCCGTGAAAAATAGGTCTAACCTTCCTATTTCTAGATGCTTTTCATAGCCAAGCCCACTTTCGTAAACATAAAGAAGGGAATGGGCACCGGTTTACTTATTCGTTGAAGGTCCGGTAGGAGAATGGATTAGACGCCCTATACCCGAAAGTGAACCCATTTTTCTTGATTATTTGAGTCTGTAAGCCGAGCTTCGAAAAAAAGCATGAGTTGACTTGTCTTTCTTACAAGAAGCGGGATATCGGGATAGGCAGGAACTGAAAAGGATTACAACAAGGCGAGAGACCAAAAGCCTTCTCTAGCTATAGTTAGAGGTCTGCTCTTCTTCAGAATCTCCTGTGGCACCAAGACCAAATTGAAAAAAGAGCTTTCTTTTGAGTCTGCTTCAGCTCTCTTTCTCGACTCCTTCTCTCTACTGATCCAGAAAGAAAGGGAGTGAGTCTGATTCCAGGGCTTGAAGCCGAGCGCATTGGATGCAAAGGCAAGGTCCCATTCCTCTACTCTAGTTGAGGTACAAGTTCGTCAAACCCCGTAATGAGGTAGTTAATAGATATCCTAACCTTAGTGGTTCTTTTTCCTCTTTATTGGTTGTTTGTTTCCGCGGGCGTGCGTACTTACTTAGTTACGACTTCTTCCAACTCTTATAGGCGAGGTTCAAGCTTTTCAGCTGTCCAAGCAGATGCGAGTGAAATAGCAGCTCCCATTCCGACATGGAGAAGGAATGATTTCTTTTTTTCGATTTATGAAGCCATGTGTATCCTGTGCGAAGGAAGCCTAGACTGGAGATGAATTACTACATTCAATCCTTGAAGATGGGTGGGATAGGATATAATCCATCCTAAAAGAAAGAATTGCAATTCTTGCTCAATAGCAGCTGCGGACAGCCCGCCCTACAGATAGGAGTTCCTATCTCTACTGCCTATCCAACCCGAAGATTCTTATTCGTGGTGGAGTGCTTCGAGTAGGATCCGACCCCATCCCAGCAGTCAAAGTCCTTCCTGACCCGGCTCACCTGCCTCTGAAGCTGGAATGCCTTTCTAGAGGAGGCTACCCGAGGAATCGAGAAGTTTGAAGTGGGATGTGGAATGTGATTGGTGATGGATGGTGGTTATGAAATCAGTTCTGCATCAGATGATGAGCCCGTGCGAAAACTTTTTCTTTTATTGGCGCCCGGCTATTCGATTGAGTCGAAAGCCTACCAACGCATAAAGGTTCCGATTCGAGCGAGAGCCCAAACGGGTTCCGGTCGTGAGTTAGCAATCAAAACCGACTGGTTTAAACCGGGTACAGACCAGATTTTGTCCATGATAGGATAGGGATAGAAGCTTGTGCATCTTTCTATTTGATCTTTGTTGATGGATCTATCAAAGTGGCATCGGAGATTCCATCTTAATGGAAACTTGTCTTGTATAGGCCCCTATGGCTCTCCTAAAACCCTTCATAAGGGATATGGCTATAATGAGAATCTCTTGCTTTCCGCACCCGCTAGTGCACATACCCTTTCGTTTAGCTAAGTATCGGACAATTCGCTTTTCATAGTCCCGAGATAGAAGAACCTATCTTTTGCCCCATTGGGGATTCATTGTTCCATGCCTCGATCCCAGTTAAGATAAACTCTACTTTCGACCCCCGCAAAGGGAATCGGGTGTGATATCGTGCGATTTCTCTATATAAAATGGGCCTTTCCGATGAGATCCTATGTTGCCCCTCAGAAATAGGCGATCCCTGTCCTGCGCTCCGAACCACCGCTGCCCACTGCAATTGCCTTACCAGTTGTACGCAGCTCCCCCGGTTGTAGCCTTCCCTTCCCCTAAGTAGTGGTAAACAGTCAAGTAGCTGCGATTACCCCATTTTTCTACAAAGACTTTTCTATACCAACCAGGAGACCTTTGTTCGGAACCCGGATAGGTGGGCGTGGTATACCCATACTCGTTCCCTATCCTCGATTAGTCCCTCAGAACTGGAACCTATTGTCCCTCAGAAAGAGGTGCACAAAGTAGCTGCTTTCCAGTTAGGCGAGTTAGACGTCCCGGGTTGGTTGTAGAGACAGGTTTGGGGCGGTATTACCCGAAAGTAGCGGCGGAGAGGAAAGCCCAAATAAATACGGGTATAGAGCCAAATCCATAGTTTGATTAGTCCCACCTTCAGTTGATGAAAGCGATGAAACTGGACTTCTTTGAGTCCCGGCTTTCCCGAGACAGCAAAGGAGCTGCTTTACCCGTTGTAGAGGAAAAGAAAGACTTTTTTTTCCCCAAATGTTCATGTTTCTGAAACTGGACTTTTTTCCGAGATGAGTCCCTGGTTGAGTCTATACTGGTGTTTTGGGTTCCGAGGGTAACCCGTTTAGAAACGAAATACAGGGTTCCGAGGTGAAACTGCAAATACGGGGCGAAAGCCCTTTCGTTTAGCTAAGTATAGGAAAGAAAAGAAAGAGGGTGAGGAGTCAAGTGGATTGAAAAGAGCCCCTTTTGCTCCCTACTCTGGTATTAACTATTTCCATAGGCGATTGGGCATCTGCCCTTTACCCGCCGCTGCCCGCTGCAAGGAGCCGTATGCAACTCCCCTGTACTTCTCTTTCGGAGGTTAGGAGCCCTCAGAAATAGGCAACCCCGTAGCCCATGCCTTTGGTCGCTGCTTCCCTGTCCCTAAGAAGAGGAAGAAAGATAGACTTTTCGCTGTCCCAAGGGTGGAGGGTAATTCGTCTCTTTACTTTGGCATTGACCCTGGCGTACTTCTAGGAGGCCGTCGGTGGTAGCTGGTTGGTTGAAAAGGGGTAGGAATTGAGACTACTAGCTAAGGAGTGGTTTTACCCCAAATACGGGTGTAGAGGCGTAGAGGTTAGGCTAGACGACTGCTTTTACGCGTCTGTACTCCCTTCTATCCTAGTTCCCTTTTGGTTCTTTTCAAATCCTCTCTTTCGCCGTATTGCCTGTTTCATCCCCGTTCTCACTATTCATATTCAATAGGCCAATCCTGGGAAGTAGCAGCCATCGGCCTAACATATGCCATTCTTCTGCCATTGCGTCATATCATATATGATTCTCTGCCTTCGATCGTTCTTCCATCGCTTCTAATGCCACTCCTCTTGTCAATCCACTGCGCATCTCTTTTCACTTCTCTTCGGAGGCTAGGACTGGTCATTCCACGCGTACCACCTCATCCTTGAATGGATCACTATGAATGAGAAAATCAATGGACCGTCCTCTGTCTGTCAGTGCAATCAATCAGTAAACTCGACAATCAAAGAACCCAGAATCCCTTGTCGCTCAGTCGTAAGAACGCGCTTTCTTCTCATACGAATTTGCGATCCGATTGAGAAATGCCTTTCCTTTGTTTTTGCATCTCCTACTATTAGGTAGGAATAAGATCATAAATGTTTAAGCACCTCAACACCTACCCTGTACTACCTGCGGGGTCGAAGTGTTTGCACGCAGAGTTAGAGATATAGCACCAAATCCCTGAGAGTGAGGACGAAGGCCCTTAATTCATTTTCTCTATCTCATTTTCCTTCTCTCTGTACACTGAGAAGAAGGGGACAAATCTATGTCTCTTTGGGGGCCTCTCTTTCGGCAATACCATTCGGCAATCCATAACACCGGACCTTCTGCATGCATGGGGAAGTCTCCTCATTGCAGGCGGTTCGGAAGCGTGCTGCTAAGGCATGGTACGCACGAGAAAGGAATGGCGAAAGGTATGCTCCTAACCCCTAATCGAAGGAATAGCCGATAAGACCGATCGATGGATGGAACGATGGTAGCTAATGTATCCGTACATATACATGGATAGAGCCAAGGGAGAGACCAAGGGCAGACTTCATGTTAGAACACGGGGTAGAACCCACTTGTCCGATTTCAATGTCAGTTTATGAATGGAAATTCTGTTTCATCCAATTGGACGGGGTCGATCTTCCCTACTAGTTTACGGGTAGGGCGCTAAACGAATGAAACGAATAGGGATCATTGCCCCTACAAAGAAAGACTTTGATTAGTTCCCAAAAAGTGGAAGAATCTCTTTCTGAATAGAGTATTCAACATCCAGTCTATAGTTTGAAAGTCTCAGTGGGAATACTTGATGCTAAAGCTCAACAAACTTCGTTTCCAAACGGGCTCGTAGCCGTGGAATTCATATTCATAAAGGGCTTTCGCCCGCCCCCATCCGCTCTTAGTCAGCTAAGCAAGAATCACAGGAATTTTACCTTGAATCCGGATTTACCTTCTGAGATTGGTTTTCACCTATTAGATAGGGATATAGCATTATATTTATATAGAATAATGGTCAATCCAACAAATTCTCATTAAGACCCCCTTTCACTCCTATTCATGCCTTTTGAGCTCCTTTCATGGACCCTTTCTTTGAAGCTTGGAAACACACAATGTCCTATCTAGAAATGCATTTTCATAGGTGCAAACTATAGTTCATGTCATATTGATCCCTCAATTCTTTCATCTTTATTGTAAATCCTTCCAATTTCCATATATAATGGCGTAGATCATGTATATCTTTAATATTGCATGTATTTTCCAAATAATACTTATAATTAGTGACTATATCATCAATTTTTTTATTCCAAGTCTCCGCCTCCGCTAATTCTGCTTTAGTCGGTCCCTTATCTTTAGTCAATTTTTTCTTACGTATACGTATAGGTCTCATACTTGATAAGACTTTGCGTAGTTCATCAATGGGAATAGGTTGATTTACCTTTGGTCTTTGATCAGGCGATATCGAATAATAAAGATTTTCAATCAGAAAATGGTTTATTACAGATAAAGGGTCATAACCATGATTATGACTTGTAATAAATATATCCAAATACAATTTGGATAGTTTATGTGCATATGGGAGTGTAGTAATGAAGTTATCATGCACAGTGTATATTGGTGCATTCATATTGTTAATAACTTGTTTCACCATAGACATCGCAATACCCGCATCTTTCTGGTGAATGAAGTTCACAAAGGTAGAAATTTGAGACTTCCTTCGATCCCGTTTTTCTGTTGGATGACGTAGACTCACTTTACACCTCGTTCTATTATCCATTTTCTTATTCTTTGTACCCTGCGTCTTACGCAAGTAGACCCAAATTTGGATTATTTTAGAGGACATATAGTCCTGTATTGTTCTATATAGAGGGATGCTATAGTGCACGGGATTATTAGATGATGATAATATCCAACCTACACTTCGAATCAATTCCATTAAATTAACTATACTCTTAAATCTTTTTTGAAAGTATTTAGTGAATAATTTAGCTGTCAACCTACTTTCTTTTGTATCTATTAATGTATTAGAATTTGTTTCAATATCCTTAGACATGCTATATTCTGTTTTTCCATATATCAATGGCATAAAGAGTTGTTTTACTTGTTGGCGAGTGAGATTTTTATACAAATACCCTCGTAGGTTATTACTCATTTCAGCAAAAAATTGGATATCTTTAGATTGAAGAAGTTCTAATAATTCTTCTAAAATTAAGCTATAAATATCATTTATGTTTGGTGGTGCATTAACATGCATTTTAGTATTTATATACTGATCGTTATCCATTTTCATGAGGTTTGTATACATAGCCATTTCCTTATCTAACAATAAGTAAGCCATAATCTGATATGCACTTGCAGAAGCATCTTGTGTAATAGGTACTTGATTGATATAATTGCCTGATCTTAGAGCTAGATTCTTACTAATATATTGAAAAGGCTCCCTAGCCTCAGCAGCTAACAGGATGAGTTGGTTATTATCCAAAATAAAATTTTTATATGGAAGATATTCTGATGCTGCTCTGTTATAAGAGTCAATCTTTGTAAAATGATAATAAGCAGCAATACCTAGTATTAAATCTGTATTAATATCAGTAGGAATGGATTGAGTATCAGAATGATCAGGATTCGAAAAAACAAATAGACCCCTAGCAAAATCACGCTCGTGGAAGTGTAAGATCCCCGATCGATAGATTCTACCACGAAAGTCAAGGAATGCTGGCAGATAAAATTTATAATATGATAAGGATTCAGCAAGTTTTAAGATGAAATCTTCATAAGATGCACGTTGATAACGTACCATGAACTCTTTAACTACATCCTTATATTCACAATATATTTCTTTACATATAGTGTGCTTTAGGAATGCATCTCTCAATTCTCCTAATACAATTTTACTAGGATTCAACGAAGATAGACCCTTAGGCATTAGTAACCCTTTTTGAACTAAGCTATCATAGTTTTCATTAATAAAGTTTAATACATCTTTGTTGATCTCAAAAGCCTGACCCTGTAATTTATTCATAACTTCAATCAATGTTTCATAGTTATCTTCTAAGATTATATGAAAATGTTCCAAGTCATGAGAGGTTAATAACTTATATCGTTGATAAAACTCACCAATAGGTTGATTTAAATACCCTCCACGTAGATCAGAAATACTTTTGGGCTTAATCCCAGAATTTATTGGTCCCCATGGAATTGGCTCACATATCATTGGTAAATTAAGTTTCACTGGTAATAATCGTATATCAAAGTTACATAACACATATTGTGAAGCTTTTTTCATAACTACTTTACTTTCCTTTATCCTTATAGTTTTATTACTTTGATCTAATTGATCAGTTATTGTAATCAACTTTCTCTCATTTAAGAATGCTACCATAAATCTACCTAAAGCATATTCAACATCAGGGGAAGGATTTACCTTTTTATTATTCTTCTTTTGAGAAGGATCAGTATTAGTATTTGCACCTTTGTGCTCTGTATATATCTGAGACTTCTTATTATTGAGTTTTAGAACATGCTGTAAGTGTACATTAGCATAAATGTTAAGCTGTTCAGCCAGAGTTGCTAGGCGTACAGCCCCCTCCTTCATACAGTGGAAGACTGAACTCAGAGTATATAACATGATTGTCTCTAAAGTATACTGGTCAAAGTATTCCAGTTTATGATAGATTTCTGTATAATCCTCTTTTTTACTTTTTTTATCAAGATTATTGATAAATGCTTTGATATAATCCTTAGCACTACATTTCTCTTTATCAATAAAAAGATTGACCAAGTCCGGTGTCATTTGATGTAAATCTTTGGGACTATCGAATTTAGTAGAGATATCCTCTATATCCTTTTGAAGTTTCTTTAATGCTTCTTTATCTGACATATCAATTTCATTATGAGCTTTCTTCAATATTTCTAGTACATTATACTGATATTTCTCTTTAGTATCATATGTGATATCCTTCTTTTGAGATTTATTCAATATTTTATTCTCAAAGTCTTTCAAGAACTCCTCTATGAGCTTTTTTTTAGAACTTATGAGCTTTCCACTAAGCTTATGATTTTCTTTCATTTTGGCCTTATTTTCGTTTTTATTATTACTATCCTTTGGACTACTAGAGTATGGTCTACATGTTAACTGTATAGGGTATACATGATCTATAATACTATAGGGATATAGGAAGGTTCTAGACCTACAGCGTCTATCGATAATATATCTAATAATCATGGGGGGAAATAAGAATAGATTAATAGCCTCAGTGGAATACAGAATGAAATATTCCACTGAGGCTAATCATTCGTTTATACATAGATATCATGAAGGCTGTCAAATCTATAGCTTACAATCTCGGTGTATTGGGTCTTAGTAAAGATAAGAAATCTACTGTTAATGTAAGGAGTGATATAGTTTTTCCTAAAACGTCTATTACTAATTCTATGAATAGATATAACCCGTTATCTATGAATTGTTATAAGTTTATGAATGTTCCAAATAGTAGCAACATGAAATTATTAAATGAATTGGGTAAAAAGCCAATAGTTGGGATAAAATCACTTCATGGTATTGATTCTATCTTGGATGTAGTTAATTCTAATAAACATTGCAATATTGTATCTAGAAGAGATATAGATCTTGTTGGTATGGGTCCTACATGGAAGAAACCGCCACATCCTCGACCAAGTCAACATAATATCAAAGAGATTTCTCCTCGGCTTACAGTTAATAACACGCTAGCTGGATTGGCTATGATAGCTTCTGTGAAACTGACTGGTGCTAATTACGATCTTTTTAACGAAGCCATGAAAACTGCTATAGATGGAATGGCATCAACTCATAGTATGGATACAGTAAGTAGTCTTGTTAGTAGTGGTTTACCCCAGGTAAAGGAGACAGCAATGTTGGATGATTCTAACCTAATATCAGATGAAGCATCCCAGCAATCTGGGAAGTATAAACTAGCAGTAGGTACTACTATTTTAGTAGTAGCAATAACTGCAGCTGTACTTCGCGGATAATTATGAAAAAGAAAAAAAGAAGAAAGATTGAATATTCAATTATAAAATATATATGAATAGATCTTCGTTGGTGCTGCTGTCAATTCTAATCAACTCCTGTAAGAATGCTTAGGATTGGATTGCTTGAACTTGTCAAGCCGTATAAAGGCGTGCAGTCCTTATAGCAATAGCAAAGCATACTTATAGCCTTATAAATTAAATAGAAAACTATCCTGGTGATGGCGGTGCAACTCGTGCAGCTTAAACGAATACTGGTGATTCAGGATCAACGAATTGCTCTGGATCAAGGCCGGACGACACCTACCATCCAGTGGTTTATCTCTCTACATGCCCATGTCTTCGCCTCGGATTTGCCCCGCTGCTCTCATCGCTATAACCCAGCCCAGTCAAACATTCTCTACATGTATGATTAGCTACCTCGCTACGCATACCTTACAGGCCGATAGCTAGTAGCCTCGACAGATAAGGATTCAGTTGGTAGAGTGAAAGCTGCTGTATAGATAGGAGCATGGAAAGACGGATTGAATGAATGATTTCCGCTAGAATCAAGATAGTGGTGCTGTAATGGCAGGGTAGCAAAGGGAACTGAACCTAGACTGATATCGAGCGAGTATAGATGACATTGATAGAGATGGGGTCGGGTTATAGAGGAATCACATCTCTTCGGATGAAAGTGTCGTAAGGGACCTCAGCAAGTGTGATGGTAGCGAGGGTAGCTCTTGTGCTTAATGGCTCAGTAGCCAATAAAGTATAGACCTCCTTCGAAGGGGGGGCGGGATGAGGAAAGGTGAGGGGGTGATGGTGCAAATGACCGGTCGAAACGACTAGTTTCAGCCGCCGCAGGTAGGGCTTCGCTAAACCTAAGATCAAGAGCTCAGGAACAAAGAATGGTGGAATACTTTAAAATAGATGAAGATGCCTACTGGTGAAGACACGGATTGCCTCTTTGCCTGTAAGGCTAAAGTGCTCTCTTGGTCGGGATATGAGGAAGGCTTAGGGACCACAGGAAGTGGATAGCTCATTTAGACTAAGGGGAGAGCTGGTCTTACTGTTAGACACGGTAAACATAGGAGACACCTTATCCACGTTAGGAAGAGTAGTACCGATAGCCTTAGTACGAGTTGGACCTTTCTTATTCTTAAAGAGCTACAATAGCTTCGGGAAGTCCTTTGAACACTCGAGGTTTAATCCACTGCATACGTACACGAGTCGGTAGCAACACAGGATACAGATAGACTGTTCTATTTAAAATATGCTTTGACCATAGCAGCTTACGAGCGAACAGCTTTTGCTTGAAACTTGTATGCTGGATTGCAAGTCCTTAGACTAGTGGATTGAAACCTACTTAGTTCACTAAATCCCGGATTTATTCAGCCCAAGCTTACTGAATCAGATTCATATGACGACTTCGTTAAACCGCTTAGAAAGAGCAAGGGATTCTTCCTTCCGTAGAGAAAACAGCTTATGAATGGAAAGGCAAGTAGCGAGGGTATAGGCACCACCACCTGTGGTCGAGATGGACTGCATAAGAATAAGTAAAGGTAGCAGCATCTCGTCCTGGATTCATCCTTGTTCTAGGGCTATCATCAGCATAGGGTTCTTCTATTTAGAGTCTTAGTTAGTGTACCTATCCCAGGTAGGGAGAGGATTAGGACTGAAGATACTAGTGCTGGTCTTACTAGCAATGAATTTCTTGCAGGGGTGGGGGAGTTCAATCATAATCCCTTCATGAAGTAAGTCAGGTAGTTGAAAGAAAGCAAAGGGCCAGGGATTTGCCGACTGGGGCTCTTTTCGAGCATGCCTACCGATCTGCCGCCAGGATCAAGTCAGCACTTTAGAATGAAGAAGACAATGCGCAATTGAATCAATAATTACATCTACGCACATAGAATAGAAAGAGAAGCTGCTTGTTTGCAAGCTCTTTCTTTAGCATTAGTTAGAATCCCGCCCTTCCTGTTAAGAAGGAGATCTCCTAAGCAATAGCAAGAGCCCGAGCAAGGAAAGAGGAGAGGCCTTTACTTAACTTAATTTGAGAATTCTTTCGCAACAACAACAGCAGAGGATCTCCCAACAGTCAGCATCATTGCACCCTACTTATTCTTATGCCCAACTTCCACCTTCGCATCCTTTCTTTGGCCTCGTCCTCGTTTACAAAACAAAATAGTGGTCCAGTATGCACTAAGGCCTTGGTCTGCCTCCCGTTGACGTTTACCTTCCCCTAGATGATCCCCTTGCTCGTCGTCGTGGGCATCTTCATGTGCCCGGTGTTGGAACTCCGTAAGTGACTGGGCGTCGGCTATATCCCCCTGGAGTGACTTGATATCCCGTCGGTGGAGTTCTTGCTTGGCCCATGTTTGCAACCCGTCCACGAAGTAGAAGAGGACTCGGACATGTTGTGGATTTTCAGCATAAGGGTGGTGAACTCTTTGACCTACTCTCGGATGGTCCCCCCTTGCATTGCATCAACTGCCTAAGCTTCTTTCGGGCCTCGTAGACGACCGGGTATAATTAGTCGCTTGAAGTCGTCCCACGTCTCTACTTTTCTTTTCAATTCAAGTGCCCCCTTGGATGTCCGCGTGCTTTCTAGGCCAGCAAAGCATTGCTGTGTCGGTGAGGTATAGAGCGGCGGTCTTGACCTTGGTTGTCTCGGTGTCGATAAATGCTAAAGCTTCTACGGCGCCCCCAGACAGACATTTAGAAGGGGAATGGGAGAAATCGAATCTGTGAGACTAAGCCCCTCTCACATTCTTTCGAGCTGTTTCGCCACTCGAAATATTCTTCCCTGCGCCATAGGTAGTTGTCGACCTCCTTGGCCTCCCTTGCCCCATTGAACCCTGCCTCGTGGGGATGGCACGTATCGACGCCTAACCTCCAAGCGAAGTGCATCTTCTGATCTTGGTGCAACTGTCGACGGGTTTACGCACCGGTTCCGAGGACAAAGAAAAGACTTTGATGAGTCCCCCTTCGGTCGATTCAAGTGGATTTTTTCCGATCTGAAATGCTAAAATAGATCCTTTCCCAGTCCCAGGTAGTTTTCGGTTGGCGGAGCTGCGCTGATAGACTTGACGGCTGTGATTCCAGGGGATGCGAACTAAAGCGGTAATTCTCCAGTATAGCCAGGGTATACGATTTCTCACACGAAAGCTGGTACACTATACTCTGAAGCGAGGCTGGCTCCATACCGGTTTGAGGAAGCGAAACCTCCGCTCAACCAACTACAGAGGTGGCGCCCGAACGGGGTCTTCTGCTAACGCTAACCCAGAAGCTCTTTCCGAACCGCAGGAATATAAACTATCGGAGTCTGACCTGACCCAGAGATCTAAGGAGTTTATTAAAGAGAATTTGCACATACGAAAAACGACTACCGGAGATGGCCAATCGGCCGAGGAAGCTCTTGCTTGAGGAAGTGTACTAGTCCTTCTTCCTTATTTAATCAACAGAGAAGAGGAACAATAGAAGAAGAAGTGAAGAATCCATTCCTTCTCAGGATTCCCTATGACTGTGTATACTTTCGGCAAACATCGAATTTGGTGTCGAAGAAGAGCTTCTTTCCTGACACAGAGGAGGGGACACGAACACTGGCGAAGTTGCCAGGGAAGAGGCCAATGCCTTGGGAGCAGCCAATTACCGAACAAAGACGGAATGCGAGCTTGTTCTATCTAGGAAGGATAGCAAATCAACGGAAGACGAAGCCAATCTGAACTGATTGAATTCACAAGTGATGCAATCGCTCAACGACAGCTTCTCAACGGCTTGAGAAATGCCTTTTAAGAACAGCCGGTTGGAAGCACTGGACGCCAGACGAGAGCTGCTTTTGTCTCCTTATTATGCCCCCCGCTCATCTCCACGAATAGACCAAAGGATAAGTCCACGCCAGAGCGCCTTGATTGGCCGATTTCTTAGGGCAGTGTAATGTACGAAACGACTTCTCCGACTGATCCGAGTGTGACTGGGGAAGGACAAATCTACTTTCATAGATTCTTCGACCAGACTCAGTCAACTCTTTCTTTTAAGGGATGTAAGGGATGATGGTAGGGGTGGCACAGCTTTCGAAAGAGATAGGCGGAGGAATGGGGCTTTCAGCTCGCAGTTCTCTTGACTGGCTTCTTGCCTGGAATCGACGTTCCAGAGTAGGACTAGAAGAGACTCCACTTCAGGGAGTACGAATTCGATCATTTCCACTTTATAGATGGAGAACTTCCTTTCCCGCCTTTTGCTTTGCGCCTTATCCCTGGCAGCAACAACAGGGCAATCCCGCCTTCCTGTCTTCCTTCCGGGCACTTGCTTCTTTCTCTTCCTTCTTTTTTCCGCCCTTTCTAGTCCTTCTTCCTTCTTTAATAGGAGTAGGAGCTTCTTTACGGCTTTAAGGGAAGTAGCTCTTGCTAGAGTGAAGAGGAAGGGGACATAAGAAGAAGTGCTCCCTAGGAAGTCAATCTATTTGTACTGAACTATTTGCTCTATTTATTAGTACCAAAACATCTGCATAAAAACTCTTAGGGAACGTAGCGAGATGGGGTCATCGAGACTATTAAGCCTGGTACTTACGCTAAGTGTTATGTTGGTCATATTGGATTGAATAGAAAAGGTCAAATAGTGGTACAATATGGTTAATCATAGAATCGAATTCAAACTCTATTTCCCAACCAGTTGAACTAGCTCTTTCTCTTCCTCATGCCTTTCCGTCCGAGCCCTCAGGCGATGGGTTAAATGGAATACGGTGAGTTAGTCGCTCACGAAGTGACTTCAAGGGTAAGAGTCAGAGTTGTCGCTTTCCTTTTTCTCGTGCTAGTTCGAGTTCGGGATACCATATGGTGCTAGTCGATTTCCAGTTTCTAGTCTTATAGTAGGAGTAGCTATTCAACTCTCGCTAGGGAAACCACGGATATAGTAGTTTAGGAACACGCTTCTATTAGGATGGACACGCTTCTAACATTAGTATCCTTATCTGTCCTTTCCTTGTATAGAAGGAGTGAGCGAGCAATACACATAGCTCTCGAACGTTCTCCTCGAGTAGTTTCCTTCAACGCCGGGCAGCCATTACATTAGGCTACTACCTTTCATGGGCGTTGTTTTCGCTTTCCCACCATGTTATGGTGTGGATGGCGGCTGACTTAGCAGGGCATCAGGGTAAGTTTAGAGACTACGCTTTGTTAGGCGATGATATAGTTATCGCCAATGAAATGGTGGCTCTTCAGTACGCTAGAATGGTAAAAGAGTTTGGGGTTGATATTTCTGAATCGAAGTCTATCATCTCCGACTCTGGATCCTTCGAGTTTGCTAAGCGGGCTCATAGTCCAAGCCTCTTGGTCCGAGGAAGGGGAACACCTTCGAATACCAATCCGGTCCATGTGCAGGCTTGGCCTGGAAGAACGGCTACCCCAAAAGTCTTTTCGCAGCTTGGTTCGCGTAAGCTCAATGCTTAGGGCAGAGTGATGGCTTTACCCCTTCTTAATCTAGCATTGCTACTCTTCTTACTATGTCTAAAAATGGGACCAGTCCACCATAGAGCATTTCGGACGATTTACGGTGCAGTGTAGAGAAGTAGATGATTTTGTGAAAAATTGAGGCTCTTTGGGAATTCTCTAACGAGAGTTGCTTTCAATTGGTACACGAATTGACCCCCACTGTACTGAATTGGGCAGCAATTAGATAAACTTTACCCAGTTTTATTGGGCTGATCCAGAGGTCACCATGGCACCACCTCCACCAGCAGAAGTTAAAGATACATTAGCAGATGTTGGTACCACTTATGCAAGAGCGGACACTAGAGTGGATGCCAATTCTTCTGAGGTTCTTTCTGATGTGCCATCCATTCCTTTTCTTGTTGATCTTTCTGATCCTGCAACGGATGATTCTATTCCGTCTTATACACCGGTTCCTCCTGCTCAGCAGGATCCAGCACCACATTCTTCTTATACTTCGGGTTCCATGTTCCTATGGTTTCCCGGCCTCGTGAGGGGAGTGATTCTTTCTTTTCTCTCCGGCGGTGGTCCAACCTTAGTATATGAGAAATGCAACTAGTGGTCCCTCATTTGATCTTGGTGTGGAACCCACTGATTGATGGGGAAGGAAAGCAAGGAACTCTGATTGTCCATTAGTAAGGGTAGGTGGGGATAAAGGCAGGTGCGTTTAATATTTCTGATATCGGAATAGCAGCTGTTAGGAGTTAGAGCGAAGGAGCTCTTTCGCTGAATCATCATCGGTTCTATCTCTTTTCCCTTATTCAAAAAGGAATTTCTAGAGGGCGAAGACAACTTCAAAATTATCCGAGAAAGGCAAGGCAACTAGTGCGCTCTTTGAAGGAAGAATGCGCAGTTAGGACAAAGGCTCTTTTTTTGGCAAAGGACAGTTAATCCATTAGTTATGTGAAAGAAGGGCTTGTTTGCGACGTGAAATGGCATAGGTTTATCTCAGATGCGGGATTACCGGTCTTTACTGTATTGCTAAGAGTTAGCACAGGATTGGCAGGCGAGACATCTATTGAATTAACGGCAAGGATATGATTTTCTTAAGAAAGCTGTCCAATTGGCTAAGGGACATAGCTAAGGAAATGCTCTGATCCAACTCATCGAAGATGCCCCAGAAGGAACTGCAAGAGATGAGACAGTTGCTTTCACTAAAGGACCGAAGTAGCCATAATAGGATGAATAAAGACTTGCCTTTGAAAGCCTGCCTGAAAGCTTTCCTTTCGTCCGCTCCGGTCTCTGCGTGTTACAGGTCCATGGTTAACTCGACCTCTCTCCGACTCCCGCTTCGAAACCTACTCGTTATTCAATTGGCTTATGGAAACCAGCGAGCCCAAAAGAAAAGGACTCAATCCTTGGCTAGACCTAGCCCTCTTTTTCAAATCATTAATTCCACTCTTTTTTCTCGGTGCGGTGGCATCAACAATTCTATCAGTTCTTGGTTTTGTGGATGAAATTCCAAAAGAGAGGGCCCCGGTAGAAAGATAGAAATCGTGTTCGGGCACCGTACCGACCTACAATAAGACGAAAATCAAATTCCTAATTCCATTCTCTAAGACGAACTAAAGGATGTCTCTAAGCAGCCAAGGCTAAGGAGTCAAGCAGTCAATCCACTAATTTAGGCACTCATAGCTATTCACTCACCAAGAACAGCGGCAAGAGTTCGAGCTTCTACGGGACTAGTACCGGTTACGAGAACAAGGGATATTCTAACTTGCTAACACTGGGTTTTCAACCGCGGTTAGGGATTTAGGGATAAGGGATAGAAGACCAAGAGTGACTACTGTCACACCGGTTATTGCATCAAGCACCGGTAATTCACCAAAAGCAAGAGGAAAAATCAAATTGATAGAGTCAGATTCATGTGCAGCCTTTCTCTTATTATAATTATACGATGCATACCCCTTCCTCATTGACTATGTCATGTCACTTCCTCCCTCACCAAAGAGCATAGAATAAAGATATTAAACAAACATTCAACTATTATCTTATATGATATGACCACTTCTTCTTTTTAATTCATAGAGTAAACTTAGTGGTAAATACTCCTATGTCCTCAAACCGGTTAAGAAAGCATACATGCCTATTTAGCCTACTTACTGAATGCCAAAGCAAGGAAAGACTCTATTCCATAGCTTCTGCCTCGCTTGCCCACGCTTAGCACGCATACATGTGATTCTTCTTCTATCTCCTTTTTTCTCCATTGGTAAATGAATACTAGCGAAGGAAAAGGAAGTTCCAATGAAAGCCTTTCAAGGGTTATACATTAGCGATTCCCTTACAGCTTGGAGTTCGTCCCAGCGATAGAAAGTGATGGAAACTCGGCCGGTGAATCGAAGGGTCGGCCCATGCACTGCGTAAAATTCTATGCATCCAATCAAGACTTTGCTGCTTTTATAAGGGCCTTTTCCTGTCGCTTCTGATTTAGTTTCAAGCTTAGAGGCATCTTCTGTAGCGAAGACTGAGTGATTGATCTCGTTATGGCTAAGCCAAAGCTTTTCTGATATGGGTTTGGGTGCTCATGCTTCTATCTTGCCTGCTTCGGATGTTCATTTAAATCATAAAGATTGGTCGGTTGGAACTTGTTCGATTTTTTTTGTTTTGTTTGGCACCAACTGTTTGCTCTGTGCAAACAGACTAAGTGTCGACGTCATCTTAGGACAGCCTTTCCTCACCTTTTATACTCTTTCATTATACCTTCCGACAGAGGTAATTACTATCACTATGGGAAAGGATAAGGTGTCCTTCAGAACAGAGCAGATTTTATTCATTCCAGCATTACAAGCAAGTTTTTATACATGGGAGTACATCCAATAGGAAGCTTACACACACATAGACCAGCCACACAACTAAAGACAACAAACCAAAGTGAACTAAGAACATATGTTGTTAACAACAGACATAGAACAACATGAAAGATAACAAAGAAAGCCATGCATTAAAACGGGTCGACGGACTCCTTATTTAAATCTTCTAGAAAGAGTCGACGGACTCTTCTAGTCTCCCCGGTCACCGAGGGTGGCAGCCCGCACAATGAGCTCTTTCTCTTCGTTGAGTAGGGCCCTCCTCCTGTCTTCCAGACCGCGAATGCGGTCCCGGATGGACTGCATAATTCGTCCTACGACCTCCGGATCGAGAGCAGGCGGATGCTCCCAGAACAGACCGAGCATTTGCTCCTGTTGGAGCTTCTCGTTTTCCACGGTTTGTATTTCTTGTTGAATGGAAAAAAGTCTTCCAGCGATATCCATAAGAGTGTTAAGTCTTACTGAATGAAAGTCTTTCTTTTCTTTCTGACTTCTACGTCTTTCTTTGCCAAATAGAGACTGAAAGAAGCTTCTATTTATAGGCCTTGGAGGCCCTTAACCCTTTCTTATTATTAGTAAGAATTCTTGTCTTGGTTCCCTAACAAGGATCATTTCCACCCTGGCTTTTCATTAATAGTGAACCAGATCCACTAGATTTTAGTGCGCTGAATAATTGTCCTTTCCCCGTTCGGATTTGAGTACGAAAGGCCACCCCAAAGAGCGAATAGTCCTTTGTTTTTCGCGGGTATCGCCACGCGGCTTAACCCCGATCACCCCCTCAAGAATAGGACGCAATAATAGAGCAGAATAGGAGCCAATAATAGAGCGCACATCAGAGACTACTCCCCTTTTAATAATTAATAATAAGGCAGGGTTTGGAAAAGCCCCTTTCTTAAGAGATAGAGCAATCCTCACTCGACAGCTCAAAGCTGACCAGTACAAAACCATGTGATCCGTCCTCGTTTACGTACCCCACTGGCTTCGTCGTACCCTTACTACTCCTCGTTCACTGGCTTCTACTTGTCTTTTACTGGCTTATTTGTACCCAGCTACATGATGGAACTCCCCTCGGCCAATCGTCACTCGACAGCCTAGTCCTTGCTTTCCTACCCCAAGCCAGTACACCCTCTACATCACAGGGACATCTCCTTTCCCTTGGCGGTACTACCTTCCCTATCTATCTCTCTGAAAGACATGGGGGCTGCTCCTCTTTCTCTCATCTCTATCCTCACTTCCCTCTCCTCCTCAAAATCACCCTCCTCGCACCTCTCCGGGATGACGTCTTACAGATCCGGCCAGCTCGACACTCACCTTAGTATGGACTTAATTAAGTGAAAGCCCTTACGCTTTCTGGATAAGGAGAGTTGTTTAGTTACGTGCTCTTTCCTGAGCTATAATTTTGCAATAACCTTTTCCTTGTTCGTGACATTATGGGAAAAATTCAAATTTCTCTCTCCTTCCTCTGAATAGTGATCATGAGACAGACCAGAAATCAGTCAGCATATCTAGCTCGCATTTAGGATACCTCAGATGTAAGACACATCATTGAATTGCCAACAAGTACCACAAATATCAATCAAGAACATTATTGTCAACGTTTTAAGAGAGATTCTTATCCTGCATTTTTCATTTTTGTTTGAAAGCTTTCTTAACCAGGAAGACAAGCAATAGGAAAGAAATCCCAATAAGGAAAGACATTAGCCAGCAGGCAAGTAAGCGAGAGCGGGTAGTATGAACTAACTAGAACTAGGGCTATTATTCGCATCGAGCAGTACAGAAAGCATCTAAAGATGAAGGGGAATAAGCAGCGCTCTTGGCTGCCATAGTTGTTGTACGAGTAATAAGATAGGATAGCGAGGCATGGAAGCTTTCTGCACAAAGCAGACCAGCACTTTTTATTCATTAATAGCCGTTACATGGGAAGTACATCCAAAAGGAAGCTTACGCACACATAGACAAACCAGCCAAACAACTAAAGACAACATATTAAGTAAACAACTGAAAGAAGCTTCTATTTATAGGCCTTGGAGGCCCTTAACTCTTTCTTATTATTAGTAATTCTTGATTATTTTTTAATAAGTGGTGTCCTGTCTTGCTTATGACGACGGACCGACCCCTGTTTTTCGCGGGTATCGAAAGGTGGCTTGACACCGATGAGAATCTGTCAGACTAGTACGGAACCAGGAGCTGCCAAAGTACGTTCAGCCAATCGTCACTCGTCCGTCCTTGATTGACTTGATTGATCTGATCAGACGCTTGCTTTTTCCCAGCAAAGGTACCGTTGACAGCTCAATCCGTAAGTTCACACTAGTCAGTACAGCTTTTTTTGAATTTAGTTTAGTTTTTAAGTTTATAAAAGAAGAAAGTGACAAAAAAACTTGGCGGAAAGCTCTATGGGCCGAGGCTATATGGGCTTAGGCCTTTTGATGGCTGTCATTTTCTGGGCTATTTGGAAGGGTTAACTTATTTTGTATATAAGCAGTCAAACAAGATCGGATGGAATCTAGCCTGACAAGCAGGCAATGGGAGTTCGAACCTCCCTCGATCTATTCTATGGTGAGTAAAGCGCGTCTTGCGAGTCAAGAGAGGGATCGGATCAAGATGCCGTGGGCCCACAAAACCTTCGCGCGCAAGAAGAGCGATCGAAAAACTGGAGGGCCCAGTGAGCCCACTGCAATGGCACCGAAATGGGGTCTGTAGGACGAGAACCCTACACCAGCTGAGATCCTTTCGTGCGCACGGCGTACCGATAGGCATTAGCCACTTTGTGACGGGGGCGACCATGGATTAACTAACAAGATTAAATAGCTATCATAAAAAAGCATGGATTGAACGTCTCTAGCTTTTAAAACCCGTCTTTTTCGCCTAAAATTAGCTAAAATATAGCGCGATAGAAGCCCTAAACTAGCTAAGCTAAGTACGTACGCAATAGCGCGGGAAGAGCCCCTACCCTATAGTTTGAAACTAGCTCTGAATCAAAGAAGCTAGCATAGCATAGCGAAAAGATGCTCGACATTATTAAAACCTATATTATTATACAAGATGCTCAACCATTTCTCAAGACTATATAACTAATCAATGCTACACTCACTGGTAACGAACAGCAGGAATCGCATACAAAAGTTCACAATAAGTATGCCAATCCACCGGTGAAGATAAAGGCACATCCTGAGAAAGAAACTCGAAAATGCTCGACGAAGGGCCATAGAAGTGCGCTTTTAAAGCGCATTAATCAGGCTGTGAAGGTGGGGCTATGAGACCCGATTAAGCGTAGGAATTAGTGCTGGAAGCCCTAGTAGTAAGCAGAAAATGAAAAGTAGCCCCAAGCTTATTCATAAGCTCAAGATAGCCAAGATGGATGGAGTAGGGCTAGTCTAAGACAAGACAGACCGATCTCTATTCTCCTGCTCGCGTTTACAAGGTTTCCCACTCACTCTATTGAGTTACAGCCCTTGTTGGGTTCTGCAAGGAAGCATCTCGATAGGTCCGCAACCTGTGCTGTGGTTGATGCCCCAAAAGAGCTAGAATTCCATACTCGATTTGCCGGTTCTTCGTCCGAGCGGCCCCCTGAGGATGCGGGAAGCCAATGATAGGAGTGGTTAACTGGACTCTTCTTCGAAGGATTTCATCAAATCAGACTTTTGATCGGCTAGGGCACCTGATCCAGCGTATTCGTGCTGTCCAACACGAAACCGAGAGACGGGACGCCTGAGCAAAGCTTATTACGCATCTCTTTCTTGAGAAACGTAAGAAAATTATGGCGAACGGTCCCTCTTCGGGTTGTCTCAATTCCCGATAACGCCCGCACCAACAACAAGAATCGCCTGAGCCAATTAGCTGTTGCCGACTGTGCTTCACTCCACCTCGCTTTCGACCTTAGCTCCTATGCTTGCTGCCGACCCAACCACCATAAACAGAATACCAGTTTCCGACCAGACAGAAGAAGCAACTAGAGTGGATTTCTTTGTTGGACCGACAGACTGCTATCAAGCGGGAGCGGGAGAGAAGGTTGCTCCATATGAGAGTTGGTCGTGTATATTGCTTTCTCGCCTAACTACAGGTAAGATTCACTACCTCTTCTATCAATATAGCTAGTAGAGTCTATTCCTTTCCGAAACTGTACGATTATGATGGTAGATTACTTACTCCGATCTACATCTCCTCGTGCTCGCCTATGGCTTATACCCTGACTGGAACGGGTTGAATCGGAAACAGCGAACTCAGATCTTTCTTTTACTCAAAAAAATATGCCTTTACCTGGCAACCCCTAAATAGTTAGTTATTTCCTTTAGTAGGGAAGGAATTTCTTCAACTTGACTTGAGATCGATCTCGCCCCTCCCCTGGCTGGAAATCTCTTCAATTGACTACTATTGCGCCTAAATAGATGATTATGGCCGGAGGAGGACTTATCTCTTGGTGCCATTTCACCTATTGTATAATATCTCGGGAGTGAAGGTAGCCCAACCCCAGATCCAGCTTTTTACCTATATAGAATCTTACTACTTGTCTAAGGAAGAGAAGAGGGAATGAAAAAGGTCTTCCAACTCGAGCAATCAGAAGCAAACGCATCCCCGCTACGGGCATTCTTTTGAAGCTTAAAAACGAAGTCTTTTTTTCGGCCCGGAAAAAAAGCTGTTGGTGACTGGTCATAAAAGGCCCGGAATTACCCTTCTGGGCGGAGCTGGGATGGGCCCGAGCCCTGGGATAAGTCCTTCTTGTAAAGTCAATTGTTGAGTATTCTTTCCCGCAGCAAGAGAAATCCTTTTTCTTTCCCAGATGTCCAGTACGAGTTACTCCAGCCGGTTATTCATACTAGTAATGGAACTCTGGTGCCCGACCCTTGCAGGTATACTTTGACACATACATCTCTGTCTGAACGAGCAATTTCGATGCTTCTTCTGGCCCCTTTCTCCCTTCAGCCTAATCTTCCCTTCGCGAAAGGGTCCGAAGGAGCCTTAAAGGCGCTGCGATCTGATACTTGACAGAAGAGTAGTGTTAAGTCCCTTCATCACTGTCCTGTGACGGAATCAGTGAAAGGAATTCACTCAGGATGGAACTAAGTATAGGATAGGAGCAAAATCGCCATCACTTGGAATTTACTGAATAGGTATAGAGTTGGGACTTCCTTCTGTCACTCTCGAGGTGGCACAAAGGCAACGAAGTTGGCAAGCTTGGGTGCTTTTTTTCTTTTCGCTTGTGGCATGATATTCCGTACAGTCGGCTTCGCACAAAGCCAATCGAAGTGAAACTCCCCTTTCCTTCGAAAGGTAGGAGCTAAAATCCGGCTCGGTTGGGGTAGACCCAGGAGCAGGGCTGTGCGCAAAGGCACAGGGCTATATTTGGGCTATTGAACAGGCTCGCGCTTCGGTTAGGCTTGGCTCTCAGCTCCTTCGATTAGGCTCGGGGAAGGAGGGCTCAAGTCTTAGGTGCTTGATCTTGCAGGCGTAGTTGGTTTGTCTGGTTCAATAATACCGCTTATCCTAGCGAGTTTTACGGACCTACTGGACCGGAAGCTTCTCAGGCTCAAGCAGAACTTCTTTCTCTTTTATATGAGAGGACTGCTGCTACTTCCTTATTACCATTTAATAGGGTCAGGAGATTCTTATTAGTTGAAAATAGCCCTAGCTAGATTCACTCCCGGTGAAATAGCAGCTATGCCCCTTGGTCCCGAGCGTTTGAACTAATCCTCATCTCGTTCAGTCTTGATGGCAGCTAGTTTCTTTATTTATTACGTCGTTCAAAGAGTCATTCTATTCTGGCATCTGCTTTCAATGCTTGCTAGTAAACAGCTGTTCTTTCCTCTCGCCCTTACAACTAACGTATTTGCTTTTAAGTAATACGATACGTTGTGAAGAGTCGATTCAACAAGAGGAAGACTTGTCTTCTCCCTCTGGTAACTTCGCTACTTTGAGAACAGCGATAGCAGAGTCCGAATCAGACTTTAAGATAGATGTAACTAACTTGCTTTCCTTCCTTCTTGTGCTTGTGAGTTTGCTAAGCGATTCCTAGTGGAAGGCTGTACTAAGTCAGTCCCATCTCACTTCGCGTCTTAAGGTTTTCCTATGGTGGAGAAAACCTCATGTGGGTGAGTCTTGATTCGCTTAGACCCTCTTCTCTTGACAGCAGCCATTGGTGCTCTTTCCGGGTATCTAATGACTTGAGCAATGACTGGTCCGTGTGTTGCGACGGGGTGTCGCGGAAGCCACCCGGTGGGGTGGGAGAGCTCTGGTAACTTTGAATCTTGCCACTCTTTCTCTACCGGCCTCAAAAATAGGAAGCTAAGTCAAATTAGTGACCATGCATCAGTTATTCCAGTCGCTGTGAAAGGTCTCTCCGATCAAGTGGCAGAGAGTTTTAGAAGACTCTCGGTTCTTAGTAGGACTTTGTTAAGAAATCATACTTCTAACCACTGATGCTTTGACCAAGGAGACTTGTATTGCAGTGCAGCCTACTTCTTTGCTAAAGAGGTTAGGGCTCTTGGGAAAAGATCAGGTTGGCTTTTTGTCGCCTTTTCTCTTAAACAGTATGCATCGTCTTTAATGACTGCATATGGAGGAGAGTTGAAAGCTCCGGAGCTTTTGCCTCTTCCAGTCTTTCTCACTAGATCCGGCTCGAATCATTCCAGCCTTTCATAGAAAAAGGATTGATCGAAAGGATGAGAAAGGTGATCTGCTAGTTCATCTTTCTCTTTCGTTCTTTTCTTTGGCTAAGTTATTGAACTAGCCAAAAAGGTTTCTAAAGATACGTTTGCTAGTATGATTAAGCCTTTGCATGATCCTGAAGCTGTGTTATCGCAGGTTGGGTCCATTCATAATGAATTGGAAGACCCTTCTCCTTCTTAGATATATGCCTTGGATCACCACCCTCCCGCTCCACCAAGGGATGACGTGGTCACCAACTTGGAAAGCGCTGCCAACAACTAAACTGACTGTTGAGAAGCTGACCTCTCGTATTGGGGCCGCAAAGGCTTGAGAGACCTCTTTTGTGTCGCTACCATATGAGTTAGCGTCCTTTCAAATTCTGCTTTTCTATGTTCATGCGCAGGCAGAAGAGTGGTCGCAAGGCTGTCTCTGGCAAGAACGAGTTCGATATCCCTTTGATGAGAATAAGACAGACTGGTGATGATCTGGATTGGTTTGAGCGGAGGATAGGTCCTAGGCTGCCTGATTCTTAACAGGTTAAGGCGCCATCTATCACAGGCCAACTGGGTTGTAGTATTGAGGGAGGGGGAATAGGAAATTCTGTGAATCAAGGCCTGCTGCGTCCCGTCCATGATTGTCTTATGGATGTCTTGAAAGGGATACCACAAGATGTTTCATCAGACGAGTCCTCTTGATTGACTAATTGGTAATCCTGTATGTTATAGCTTCGACCTGAAGTCGGCTACCGACAGGTGTTAGTCTATCTCTTTGAAGTTATGCAGGTCTTGATCGATAGGTCGTTCGCGTCTAGTGTGGTTCATTCTACACTGTCGACTAATCTCTTTTTTCTGCCTTGGGTCAAGCGACCAAGGTCGTCACTATGTTTTTTAGCTGGGCAAGCTCTCGGATATCATTCCTCTTGGCCCGCACTTACTCATCCTATTTGAGGTGCTGAAGAAGTGCCCCCTGGTTCGCACTTGGTTGACTCTTTCACTCTTTACACGAGAGGGTCGAGGTTATCGTTAGATAGGTTGAGGAAGGAGTTGGTAGCAGACAAGTCATTCAGCAATGAAACTTCC